CACTTCTTTTTAATCGTAATTTTAACATAATTATGTATATTTATTGTTTGTAATAATAGGCCTTACATTGTCCAAAAAATTCAGTATATTTTTGGAAAAAGATATTTTCTCTAATTATGCCATAACTTTTGAAGGATTTTCAACAATTTAAATAGAAATTAATTTGTTCTAGAACCAAGAGTTAAGTTAAAATTAGATAAATAATAATAATTATCGTCTTGAATAGTACTCAATAACTAATAGCTCATCAAGGTTTAATAACAATTCATTTCGATCACAGTAATTTATCACCGTTGCTTCTTGCTTTGACTTATCAAATTTTAAATGTGTTGGAAGATCAACTTGTTTTATAGTTTGAAGATTACCTTCTACTAAATTTTTTGATGTTGCCTTTGGCTTAATTCCAATTACATCATTAATTTGGCATTGGAAACTTGGAATACTTACAACATTATCATTTACGGTAATATGACCATGGTTTACAAGTTGTCTTGCACTAGCAATTGTAGGAGCAAAGCCTAAAGTAAAACAAATTGTATCTAAGCGCATTTCTAATAGTTGTAATAAAATTAGCCCGGTAACCCCTTTTCGTCTTCGAGCTTCTTTTATATAACGGTATAATTGACTTTCTGTTAAACCATAATTAAATTTTAATTTTTGCTTTTCTTCTAATCGAATACCGTACTCTGTAATTTTTTTACTATTATCGTCTTCATTACTTTTCCCATGTTGGCCTGGACGTCCTTTTTTCTTTGATTGTTTTTGAGTTAAACCAGGTAAAGCTCCTAATCGTCGTGTAATTCGTAACTTAGGCCCGCGGTAACGTGACATAAAATATAAGAGTTTTTAAATTTCCAGTTAATTTTTTCTTAAATATAGTTATAAACAATTATCTTAGGGCGAGTGACCGGACTTGAACCGGCGAATGGCGGAACCACAACCCGCTGCCTTAACCACTTGGCCACACCCGCCAAATTGTTTACATTACTACTTTATCAGGTTATATTCTCTTAAGTCCAGTTTCTTTATTCAACAATATTTTTAAAAATGACAAAAATAAGTACTGCGAAAACTTTTTTTATAAATGGTCAAGAATACTATACTACCAATACTATCAATTTACATGATTTGTTAAACTATTTTGATTTTAACTCGTCTTTACTTGTTTTAGAATATAATAATTTTATCTGTAATAAAAAAAATTGGGAAAAAATTATGATCTCCAATAACGATAAAATCGAAATTGTTACCATTGTCGGAGGTGGATAATTCTCTAAGTTTTAAACAAGATTTTTGATTGTGATTTGGTATTAGATAGTTTAGAAATTATATTGTAAACTCTAAATAAATTTTAGTTAATCAAATAAAAATTTAGATTTAAAGAACAACAAATTTAATTAAGTAGAAATAACTAGATAATATTGTTATTATTTTAATATACCAAAATGATAAGTTAACTTGAAAGGATTTGTAAAACTAAACCAGCAATCATATCTTCTATTAGAAATAGTTTTAATGGGATTACATATATTTGATTAGATTAAAAACTACTCAATCTATATTTTTAAATGTAGATTGAGTAGTTTTTAATATTAACTTGCTTTAGTAAAAACTAACCCATTACTTTCACCATACCGTTCCATAAATCGCATAAATCGATCCCATGCTTCAGGACTTTTCATTATATATATTGACTCGATTGCTTCTGGTTTACCATTAATAAATTGAGCATTTACATCTCGTGTTTCTAATGTTCCTTCTTGATCAATTAAATACATACCAGTTATTTCACCTTCTTTAGCAGTACTTTTATCTAAAATATTCGGATTTTTAAATCGAAATGTAGCTGTTCCAGTACTTCCATCACGTGAACGAGTTAATCTAACATCTGGTAATACTTTTTCATCCAGTCCTTTTATAAATTGAATTTTAGCTTCCATAAGCTCATCCTTTTAACTATTAGCAATTATTATTGAAAATTTAATAAACTATATCTTCTATATACAAGTTATAAAGCCATTAAAATTCTACTATAATATACCTAAAACTTATTAAACTGGGGTGGCAGGATTCGAACCTACGAATGGCGGAGTCAAAGTCCACAGCCTTACCGCTTGGCGACACCCCAAAATAATAACACAGTTAATACTAATTTTTACTAAAGTCTTTCGACTCTAATTATTGGGCAAGAAGGGATTCGAACCCCTGACACCGTAGTTCGTAGCCACGTGCTCTAGTCCACTGAGCTACAAGCCCTTACTGTGTTATATATAATAATACTAGTTGTAATTATTAGTTTTAGTAAAGCTTTTACTGAAAAAAATTTTAACAAAATTCGTTCTTTTACTTGCATAATGGCTATAAACTAACATAAAGTATATTTTCAAACATTTTCTATATAATCTAACAATTAATTAAATAAAAACAGAAAATTATGGCAAAAAAAATATTATATCAAGATAATGCGAGACGAGCATTAGAACGTGGCATGGAAATAATGGTTGAAGCTGTTTCGGTAACATTAGGTCCAAAAGGTCGTAATGTTGTATTAGAAAAACCATATGGTTCTCCCCAAATTGTAAATGATGGTGTAACAATTGCGAAAGAAATTAATTTAGAAGATCATATTGAAAATACAGGTGTAGCTTTAATTCGACAAGCAGCTTCTAAAACGAATGATGTAGCTGGCGATGGTACTACAACCGCAACAGTATTAGCTTATGCAATGGTAAAAGAAGGTTTAAAAAATGTAACGGCCGGAGCCAATCCTATATCTATCAAATTAGGAATGGAAAAAGCTACACAATATTTAGTAACGCAAATTAATGAGTTTGCTCAACCTGTTGAAGATATCCAATCTATTGAACAAGTAGCTTCAATTTCTGCTGGAAATGACAATCTTATTGGATCTTTAATTGCTGATGCTTTATCAAAAGTAGGAAAAGAAGGTGTAATATCTTTAGAAGAAGGCAAAGGAATTATAACAGAGCTTGAAATTACTGAAGGTATGAAATTAGAAAAAGGTTTTATCTCACCCTATTTCATTACAAATACAGAAAAAATGGAAGTTTCTTACGAAAATCCTTTTATTCTATTAACTGATAAACGAATTACTTTAGTTCAACAAGATTTATTACCCATTTTAGAACAAATTACGAAAACTAAACGTCCATTATTAATTATCGCTGAAGATGTTGAAAAAGAAGCATTAGCAACATTAATTTTAAATAAATTACGTGGAATTGTGAATGTAGTTGCTGTTCGAGCACCTGGATTTGGTGAGTTAAGAAAACAAATGTTAGAAGATATTGCGATATTAACTGGTGGAACTGTTATTACGCAAGATGCAGGGTTAAGTTTAGAAAATATTCAAGTAAATTTATTAGGACAAGCTCGTCGCATTATAGTAAACAAAGATTCAACAACAATTGTTGGAGATGGTTTAGAAATTGAACAAATTAAAGCTCGTTGTGAGCAACTTCGTAAGCAAGTTAATATTGCAGATACAGGTTATGAAAAAGAAAAGTTACAAGACCGAATCGCTAAACTTTCAGGAGGAATTGCTGTAATTCGTGTAGGTGCGGTTACAGAAACGGAGATGAAAGATAAAAAATTAAGGTTAGAAGATGCTATAAATGCTACTCGTGCTGCTGTCGAAGAAGGAATTGTTCCTGGAGGTGGGGCAACATTAGCTCATTTAGCAGAGAATCTTTTAACTTGGGCAAAAATTAATTTAAAAGAAGATGAATTGATTGGAGCAATGATCATTTCACGTGCTATCGTAGCACCACTAAAACGTATTGCCGAGAATGCCGGTATTAATGGACCTGTTATAATTGAAAAAGTTCAACAACAAGAATTTGAAATTGGTTACAATGCTGCAAAAAATGTGTTTGGTAATATGTATGACGAAGGAATTGTAGATCCGGCTAAAGTAACTCGTTCGGGATTACAAAATGCAACGTCTATTGCAAGTATGATTTTAACAACAGAATGTATTATTGTTGATGAAACTGATTAATAAAATAAAAATACTTGTTTTAATCTTATCAAATCAAAAAAGTTAATTTGATTTGATAAGAACAATTTTATAGATCATTTAAATTAGACATTGGATCTGTATCTGTTTGATCTACGAAAGGTTTTGCCTCCACCATATCTTTCATAGCCATTTTTAATTCTTCAACAAGTAATTTTAAAGATTCAAAATTATCGGTTTGAGTATCTTGACGAATATTTTCAATCAGTTTTTGTACATTTTGTTGTTTTTCTTCAGGTATACTTGTTTTGAAAAGATCAAGTTCTTTTTCAGCTTCAAAACATAAAGTTTCGGCCTGGTTTTTCAAATCAATGTTCTGTCTTTTTTCTTTATCAAAAGCTGCATATTTTTCAGCTTCAGCTAACATATCACTAACTTCACTTTCGTCTAAATTTGACGCCCCTTGTATTGTTACTGATTGCTCAATTCCAGTTTCAAGTTCTTTTGCTTTCACCGATAGTAAACCATCTACATTTATATCAAACGTAACTTCAATTTGTGGAACACCACGTTCGGCTGCTGGAATCCCATCTAAGCGGAAGTTCCCAAGACTTTTATTTCCTGCTACTAGTTCTCTTTCGCCTTGTAAAACATGAATTTCTACATTTGTTTGATTTTCAACGGCAGTTGAAAACATTTCAGATTTCTTCACAGGTATAGTAGTATTTCGAGCAATAATTTTTGTCATTACACCACCTAAAGTTTCAACACCTAATGATAATGGTGTTACGTCTAATAATAGAACATCTTTAATCTCACCAGCAAGGATACCTGCTTGAATAGCGGCTCCAATAGCAACAACTTCATCAGGATTAACCGACTGATTTGGTTTTTTATTTGTTAACGATTCTACTAAGTTTTGAATTGCTGGAATTCGAGTTGAACCACCTACTAAAACAACTTCATTTATATCAGACTTTTCTAGTCGAGCGTCTGTTAGTGCTTTCTCGACAGGAATTTGGCAACGCTCAATTAATTCTTGGCATAAAGTTTCGAATGTTTTTCGTGTTAATTCTTTTTCAATATGTTTTGGACCTGTTTTATCTGCGGTAATAAAAGGCAAATGAATTGTTGTTTTTTCTACTGTTGATAATTCCATTTTTGCCTTTTCAGCTGCTTCCGTTAATCGTTGTAACGCTTGAATATCTTGAGTTAAATCAATACCTTCTTGATCTTCAAATTCTTTAACTAACCATCGAACTAAAACTTTATCAAAATCGTCACCACCTAAATTTGTATCACCGGCCGTCGCTAAAACTTCAAAAATGCCGTCACCAACTTCTAGAATAGAAACATCAAAAGTTCCCCCTCCTAAATCAAATACTAAAATTGTTTCATTCTGTTTTTTATCAAGACCATATGCTAAAGAGGCAGCAGTTGGTTCGTTAATGATTCTTAAAACTTCAACGCCTGCAATTTTTCCAGCATCCATTGTCGCCTGTCTCTGAGAGTCATTGAAATAGGCTGGTACTGTAATAACAGCTTGAGTTACATCTTGTCCTAAATAACTAGTTGCGTCATTAATTAATTTTCTTAGTACTTGAGCAGAAATTTCTTCAGGACTAAATTCTTTATTTAATGATGAACAATTAATTTTGATGTTACCATTTTGGTCTTTAACGACTTTATATGGCAATTTTTTAGAATCAGCGGAAATCTCAAGTTCCTTTGAGCCAATAAAACGTTTTACAGAAAAAAACGTATTCTCAGGATTGATAACTGCTTGACGTTTTGCTATTTGTCCCACTAATAATTCTTGTTTCTTTGTATATGCAACTATTGACGGTGTTGTTCGTAATCCTTCTGCATTTACAATTACACTCGGTTGACCACCTTCAATAGCTGCTACTACCGAGTTTGTTGTACCTAAATCTATACCTACAACTTTTCCCATTATGTTTTTATAAATAATTTATTTAATTAAAATATATAAATCATACTAGGAAAATAAAAAGAACCCTAGTATCCGTAAAAAAAGGTTTAAATAAAAGTGTATATTTATCTTTTATAGACAAACAAATAAATTTTATTTAAATTATAAGTAATTTAACAATTTAGATTGTTTTATTATTTAAGCTACATCAATTTAAACTAATCTATTTTGGCTTTTATAACAGTTAATTCTAATTTAATTTATATATATATTATTTGGAGAAATATTGTGTCTTTAGGTTTATTAGGTAATAAAATTGGTATGACTCAAATTTTTGACGAATCCGGTAACATTATTCCCGTTACAATTTTAAAAGTTGGTCCTTGTGTTATTACGCAAGTTAAAACTGATTTAAATGATGGATACAATGCAATACAAATTGGGTATGGTACTGTCTCAAACAAATCATTAACTCAACCCGAACTCGGTCATTTACAAAAATCAAATATTCAACCCTTGAAATATTTAAAAGAATTTCGAGTAAACAATCCGGAAGAATTCAAAGTAGGTCAAGTTGTAAATGTTGAATCATTATCGACAGGTCAATTTATTGATGTAACCGGCAAGAGCTCTGGAAAAGGATTTTCAGGACTTCAAAAGCGCCATAATTTCACACGAGGACCTATGACTCATGGTTCTAAAAACCACAGAGCACCAGGTTCTATTGGTATGGGTACGACTCCAGGACGTGTTTTACCTGGTAAAAAAATGGCTGGTCAATTAGGTAATAAAGTTACAAAAACGAAAAAGTTAAAAATCATTCAAGTTAATGGTAATGAAAACATTTTAGTTGTAAAAGGTTCTGTACCAGGAAAACCTGGTAATTTAGTAACCATTCACGTCTCAAATTAATTTGAATTCTATTATCAAAGGAACAAATTTAGGCAAAAAAAAAACGTATGACTGTTCAAAAATTTATTACATACAATTCTGTCGATATAAATGGAAAAACATTATCGGATGAATATAAATTAGAGTTGAATGTACTTGAAAAATCTGGAAATTATCTAATTCACAAAGATATTTTAAGACATCAAAGTTCTCAACGACAAGGTACAATTTCAACAAAAACTAGAAGTGAAGTTCGAGGCGGTGGCCGAAAACCTTGGCGTCAAAAGGGAACTGGACGTGCAAGAGCCGGTTCAAGCCGTTCACCTTTATGGAAAGGTGGGGGTGTTATTTTTGGTCCAAAACCAAGAAAAATTGTATTGAAATTAAATAAAAAAGAACGTAAATTAGCATTACAAACACTGCTGTATAACAAGCGGAATAACATTTCGATTATTGATAATTTGGAAACAAATCTTGATCTACCAAAAACAAAAACATTTTATAGTCTTTGCAAAAACTGCGAGATTAATTTAGATCAAAAAATATTAATAATTGTTGGAGAAAAGACAATTCCTTTAAAATTGGCAACGCGAAATATTAAAAATGTTGAATTGATCTTAGCTTCAAATTTAAATACTTTTAGTTTACTAAAAGCTAAACAAATTTTAATGACACCACTAGCAGTAAAGGATATAAAGGAGATTTATTGTGGTTGATTCTTCATATTTTAACCGTAGCAGTACAAACATTATAAAATATCCAATTATTACGGATAAAGCTACAAGACTTTTAGAAAATAATCAATATAGTTTTATTGTAAATCCTTATTCCGATAAAATTACAATTAAAGCAGCAATTGAATATCTATTTAATGTAAAAGTAATCAAAGTTAATACTTGTCATCTTCCAAAAAAGAAAAAACGTGTTGGAAAATATTTAGGGTGGAAGTCACACTATAAAAAAGCAATTGTAACTTTATCACAGGGTGATAGAATAAACTTATTTGCAGAAAATTAATAATTATTAAGATTAATCAAGTTTATGAGTATTCGTCTTTATAAATCATATACACCAGGCACACGAAATCGTGCACTTTCTTCGTTTACTGAAATTACAAAAACAAAACCAGAAAAAAGTTTAATTCAAAAGAATCACCGCAGTAAAGGACGAAATAATCGAGGAGTAATTACTATCCGGCACCGTGGAGGTGGACATAAAAGAAGATATCGAATAATTGATTTCGGACGTAAAAAACATAACGTAGAAGGTGTTGTAGCGGCTATTGAGTATGATCCAAACCGTAATGCACGAATAGCACTTCTTCATTATACCGATGGAGAAAAACGTTATATTTTACATCCCAATAATTTGAATGTAGGCGATCGGGTAGTTTCTGGTATGGAAGCAGAACTCGAAATTGGAAATGCCTTACCTTTAGAAAAAATTCCTTTAGGAGCTTCTGTTCATAATATCGAATTAATTCCGAATCGGGGTGGTCAAATTGTTAGAGCTGCAGGTACTTCGGCTAAAATATTAGCAAAGGAAGGGGATTATGTCACATTACGTTTACCATCTAAAGAAATTCGTTTAATTCGTAAAGAATGTTTTGCTACAATCGGCGAAGTTAGTAATAATGATGCCTTTTTAGTACAAAGTGGAAAAGCTGGCCGGACTCGTTGGTTAGGAAAACGTCCAACTGTGCGAGGATCAGTAATGAATCCATGTGATCATCCACATGGTGGTGGTGAAGGCCGTGCTCCTATTGGCCGGACTCGTCCATTAACTCCTTGGGGGAAACCTGCATTAGGAATAAAAACGAGAAAAAATAAAAAAGCAAGTGATGCTTATATTCTTCGTCGACGTTCATAATTAAAATTGTAAAAAAAAATAAAAACTAATTAAATAGCTTTAAGATGCCAAGATCACTAAAAAAAGGACCTTTTGTTGCTTACCATTTGTTAAAAAAAATAGATAAAATGAATGCTAGTGGAAAAAAAGATGTCATTACAACATGGTCTCGTACTTCAACAATATTACCTACAATGGTAGGGCATACAATTGCAGTCTATAACGGTAGACAACATGTACCGATTTTCATCTCAGATCAATTAGTTGGTCATAAATTAGGAGAATTTGTTTCAACGCGAACATTTAAATCACACATTAAAACGGATAAAAAGACAAAGCGTTAAGGAAAACTCAATATGAATATTTCCTCTTTAATTGAGGATGGGGTATATCCATTTGAAAAAGATAAAGTTAAACAAAATTATCAAAAAGGTAATTTTGAACCTATTTTTCAAACTTTTAATGTGAAGTATGATAAAACATTATCTGCGCGAACAAAGCTCATTTTAAAAACTTGGAAAGGTAAAGCTTTTTATTATGTTAATGAAGATATCTTATATCTTTTGAATATAGATCAAGTTGAACAAGATTTTCTTTTAAAAATTTTACATTCAATGGGCATTTTTCTTCAAAACGCAACTTCTGCTAGTTTTTTCGACATTTATATTTATGATATAAATATTACAGAAGTCCCATATTATAAGAGTCAAAAATTAGAAAATGGAACTCTATTGGATTCACTTACCTTCACATTAAAATGTTATGTAACTCCTCCTCCTGAAAAACCAGAAATCCCCTGGTAAAAGGATGATACTATATTGAAATCAAAGAAAAATTGTGGAGAATCTTATATGTCTAACACACAAACAGTCAAAGCAGTAGCAAAATATATTCGGATGTCACCGCATAAAGTAAGACGAGTTTTAAATCAAATTCGAGGACGTTCGTATCAAGAAGCATTAATGATTTTAGAATTTTTACCATATGATGCGGGTGGTCCAGTTTGGCAAGTTGTTCATTCAGCAGCCGCTAATGCAAAAAATAATTATGGTTTAGATAAGAAAAAGTTAATTATTGAAGAAGTATTTGCAAATGAAGGCCCTAAATTAAAACGAATTCGACCACGGGCTCAAGGTCGTGCTTATCGTATTCTAAAACCAACTTGCCATATTACGGTTATTGTAAAAGGTACTAGTTAAATAACGTTATAAATTGTATTTTAATTAAAAGGATTAATTCGGTGGGACAAAAAACACATCCTTTAGGATTTAGATTAGGTATTACACAAGAACATAGATCTGCATGGTATGCGAATTTTAATCAGTATGCAAATCTACTAAAAGAAGATAATCAAATTCGAACATATCTTAATAAATTAGCTAAAACAGCTAGTATTTCTAACATTCAAATTAATCGAAATGGTTTAAGTGACCAAATTCAATTAAATATTGAAACAGGACGTCCTGGTGTACTTGTGGGTGAAAATGGTACTGGTATAAAAACTTTATTAAGTAATATTAAGAAAATTTTACCCCCCAATCGTCAATTAACAATTAATATTATTGAAGTTGAAAAAGTTAATTTAAACGCATCTCTTATTGGTGACTTAGTTGTAGAGCAGTTAGAAGACCGAGTTGCGTTTCGAAAAGCTATTCGTAAAGCAATGCAAAGTGCATTAGATGAAAATGTTAATGGGATTAAAATTCAAGTATCAGGTCGTCTAAACGGGGCAGAAATTGCTCGAAGTGAGTGGATTCGAGAAGGACGCGTTCCATTACAAACATTACGAGCAGATATTGACTATGCTACAAAAGAAGCTCATACTATTTATGGAGTTTTAGGAGTTAAAGTATGGTTATTTAAAAGTGAAATTTTAGCAAAATAAACACTAAATAATAGTATTTAATAGATTTATATTTTATCCAACTAATTTATTATGTTAAGTCCAAAAAGAACAAAATATAGAAAGTATCATCGTGGACGAATGCGTGGGAAAGCGACACGAGGGAATGAAGTAACATTTGGCGATTACGGTTTACAAGCTTTAGAACCTACGTGGATTACTTCTCGTCAGATTGAAGCCGCTCGACGAACAATTACTCGTTATACAAAACGGGGTGCAGCTCTCTGGATTCGAATTTTTCCAGATAAAACTGTTACAGCTAGAGCCGCAGAATCACGAATGGGTTCAGGGAAAGGTGCTGTAGACTATTGGGTAGCAGTAGTTAAGCCTGGAACAATTCTATTTGAAATAGCCTCGGTTCCTGAAGAAATTGCTCGCACGGCGCTTCATTTAGCTTCGTACAAATTACCAATAAAAACAAAATTTATTACTAGAAGTAAAATTTAATAAATTATGAGTACAGTTCAATTTAATGAGATGATAGCATTACCTAATTCTGAAATCTCACAAGCAATTATTCAAACTGAGAAAGAATTATTCCAACTGCAATTCAAGAAAGCGACACGTCAACCTTTTAAACCCCATGAAATTAAAAAAGCAAAACGACGTTTAGCTCAACTAAAAACTATATTAACGTCAAGATTAGATGCTTTAGAAAAAAAACGTGGGAATACTGTAATGAAATTAATTAAAAAACAAAATTATATGACCGGAAATTTCTAATTTATTAGAAATATCTGTAAAAATAATGATTCAAGGAGTTTTAAATGCCAGTAAAAGAAAAAGTTGGTATTGTTGTTAGTAACAAAATGCAAAAAACTATAGTAGTAAAAGTTGAAAGTCGTTATTCTCATCCAATTTACTCAAAAACAATGACAAAAACAAGAAAATACTTAGCTCATGATGAAATGGGTGAATGTAATATTGGTGATCAAGTTTTAGTGCAAGAATGTCGACCATTAAGTAAAAGAAAACGTTGGACATTATCCAAAGTTCTTTCGAAATCTTCTTTAGTTAGTTAAAAGTAAATTTATATGATTTATCCACAAACAATGTTAACAGTGGCTGATAATACAGGCGCTCGAAAAATTATGTGTATTCGAGTATTAGGTGGTAATCGAAAGTATGCAAAAATTGGTGATACAATTATTGGTGTTGTTAAAGAAGCTATACCTAATATGCCAATTAAACGATCTGATATTGTACGAGCAATTGTTGTACGAACTTCAAAAACCATTCGTCGTCCAGATGGGATGTATATTCGATTTGATGATAATGCAGCAGTGATTGTAAATCTTGACAATAACCCTCGTGGAACTAGGGTTTTTGGACCTGTTGCACGTGAGATTCGTGATAAAAATTTTTCTAAAATTGTTTCATTAGCACCGGAGGTTCTGTAAATGCGTAAGCAACAAAAAATACATGTTAAAATCGGTGATAATGTAAAAATTATAACTGGCTTTGACAAAAATAAAATAGGAAAAGTTAGTAAAATTGATCGAAATACTGGGAAAATTATAGTTAAAGGTATAAATTTTAAATTTAAACATATTAAGCCCAATGCGGAAAATGAAGTTGGAGAAATTAAACAGTTCGAAGCTCCAATTCATCATTCAAACGTAAAATTAAACTAAAAACGAGTTGTAATAATGTAATAAAAATAATATGCGCAATCAACATTCATTAGAAGAAATCGCTGAGATTCATTCTTTATTGGAAGATATAAAAGGTGAATATGAAAAAGGGATTCGAGCTGTTATAAAAAAAAATAATCCAGAACTATTTGGCAATCCTCATACAATTCCAAAACTTCAAAAAATTCAAATTAATCGCGGGTTAGGATTAGCAGCACAAAATACAAATATATTAAAAAAAAGTATTAACGAATTTACTGCTATTACAGGACAAAAACCAATAATTACAAGAGCAAAAAAAGCAATTGCTGGTTTTAAAATTCGTGAAAATATGGAATTAGGTCTAACTGTCACATTGCGAGGGAGTAAGATGTATTCGTTTCTTACGAAATTAATTTTCTTTACTTTTGCTCAAATTCGTGATTTTCGAGGCTTATCTGTTAGAAGTTTTGATAAAGCCGGTAATTATACATTAGGGTTAAAAGAACAATTAATTTTTCCAGAAATTGATTATGATGACGTTGATCAAACACAAGGATTTAGTATCACTCTTGTATTCTCATCAACAGCACCGAAATCAAGATCAAAAACCATGGATAGAGTTTTAAATGGAATGGTACTTTTTAAATTTTTAAGATTTCCATTAAACGATTCTGGTTATTATGAGAAATACTCATCTTTCTCAGAAGTTAGTCAAGCGTGGGATAGAAAAAAACATTTACGTCGAAAACGGTGGTCTCAAGAATAATACTAACAATAAAAACTATATAAGGAGACAAGTATGGTAACAGATACTATTTCAGATATGTTAACTCGAATTAGAAATGCAAATATGATTAAACATCAAATTGTACAAATTCCAGCTACGAAAATGTCGAAAGCTATTACAAACATTCTAAAAGAAGAAGGATTTATCGAAGATTATGAAATCTATACGGAAAATTCTTATCAATTTTTACTTATTTCGTTAAAATATAAAGGAAAATCGCGCGAACCTGTTATTTGTAAGATGGTACGAGTAAGTAAGCCTGGCTTGCGAGTTTATAGCAAGTCGAAAAAACTGCCAAAAGTTTTAGATAATTTAGGTATTGCAATTATTTCTACTTCAAAAGGAGTAATGACGAACTTAAAAGCCAAAGAACTTGGGATTGGTGGTGAAGTTTTATGTTATATTTGGTAATTGGAGTAATTAAAAATTATGTCACGTATCGGAAAATTGCCGATTAAAATACCCGCAAATGTCGATATAAGTTGTAGTGGGCCGGATCTTACAGTAAAAGGAAAATTCGGAACATTACATAACACAATTCCCGATGCTATTGGAATTGAAGAAATCGATGGTAGTTTAATTGTAAATGTCAAAGATAACACACGATCTAATCGTGCTTTACACGGATTATATCGAACATTAATTAATAATATGGTAACAGGTGTTTCAGAACAATTTCAAATAACACTTAATTTACAAGGAGTTGGTTATCGAGCATCAGTTCAAGGTAACTCTATAATTTTAAACTTAGGCTATAGTCATCCTGTCGAATTAGTAATTCCTGAAGGGATTTCAGTTGAAGTTGTTCAAAATACAACAATCAATTTAAAAGCTTGCGACAAAGGAAATCTTGGTTTGTTTGCGTCGAATATTCGATCGTGGCGACCGCCAGAACCTTATAAAGGCAAAGGAATTCTTTACAAGGGAGAAATTGTAAAACGTAAAGCCGGTAAGTCAGGTAAAAAATAAAATCTAAAAATTTTTTAAATAATTAAAGTTATAGACAAATAGATTTATGAAATTTTCAAAGCGAGTTCTATTAAAACTCAAAAATAAAAATAAAAAGTTAAAACCTAATAAATATAAACAATTAAAACGTGAAAGTTTACGCGGACTAATTAAAGGAACTCCTGAGCGTCCTCGTTTATCGGTTTTTCGTTCGAATGAAAATATTTATGCACAGATTATTGATGATACAAATTCTAAAACTCTTGTTTCATGCTCTACTTTAGATCGAGATATTAAATTGAATATTCAAAACGGACGAACTTGTGATGCCTCAAAACTTATTGGGCAAAAATTAGCAAAGTTAAGTCTAAAAAAAAATATCACTAAAATTGTATTCGATCGAGGTCCTTATTTATATCATGGACGAATCAAAGCTTTAGCTGATGGTGCAAGAGAAGGTGGTCTTCAATTTTAATAAATAATTTGAAAACTATAAGTATAAGTTTAATAAATTTTATGAGTACCGATCTAAAACAAGTTAATAAATCAAAAAAAGCATTACAACGTAACGACAATTTAAGTGAATCAAAATTTGTCGAACGACTAATTAAAATTAGCCGCGTATCAAAAGTAACAAAGGGTGGGAAAAAGTTAAGTTTTCGTGCCATTGTTGTTGTTGGAAATGAAAATGGTCAAGTTGGGGTTGGAGTAGGAAAAGCTGATGATGTTGTCAATGCTTTTAAAAAAGCTAAAGCTGATGGGAGAAAAAATTTAATAAAAATTCCAATTACAAAATCTTTAAGTATTCCTCACAATGTTATTGGAAATTTTGGTGCATGTAAAATAATCATGCGTCCGTCTATCGAAGGTTCTGGTGTAATTGCTGGTGGATCTGTTCGAACAGTTTTAGAAGTTGCAGGGATTAAAAATGTAATTGCAAAACAACTAGGATCGAATAATGTTTTAAATAATGCGCGAGCGGCTGTTTCGGGGTTAAATAATTTAACAACGAAATCTCAAGTTTTAAAGAAACGCGATTTACACTCAAATAGTAGTGAGAAAATAAATAGCTAAACTAGTTAATTGAAAAATAGCAATGAAACAAACGGATGATAAGGATAGTTTATTAAACAGACTTTTATTAAGTTTAGGAATATTATTATTTATTCGAATGGGGACGTTTCTACCAGTTCCTGGTATAGATCATGGACATTTAGAATTTTATATTGAAAGACACTTTCGGTTAAGAACTTTAGTAAGCACGTTTGCTGGCGATAACACTGTTGTCGTAGGTTTATTTACTTTAAATATCTTTCCTTATATAAACGCATCCATTATTATGCAGTTATTGGTTAGTCTTTTACCTGGTCTTTCCAAATTACAGAAAGAAGGTGGTGCTGAAGCTCGAAGAAGCATTAATTCATTAACGCGTCTACTAACATTAGGTTGGTCTTTAATTCAAAGCACTAGTGTTGCATTCTATTTAAAACGTGCATTATTTGAATGGAATTTAGTCTTAGCTTTCGAAATAGTAATTTGGTTAACTACTGGTGCTATGATAGTTCTGTGGCTGAGCGAAATCATAACTGAATATGGTTTAGGTAACGGACCATCACTTCTTATTTATACTAATATTGTATCGAGTCTCCCAGGTTTTGTGAAACAGGTAATAACTGAGTCGAGTGGAAAAGTTCCTATAGGATCTTGGTTATTAAGTGGTTTTGTACTATTTGTAGCACTCTACGGAATTGTTTTATTACAAGAGGGTATGCGAAAAGTTTATTTAATTTCCTCAAAACAATTAAATCAGACTTCTCTTCCTTTTTCTGGCTCATCAAATGTTGAATCGGGTTATTACATTCCCCTACGGTTTAACCAAGCTGGGGTAATGCCTATTATCTTAACAACAGCCGTACTAGTTATTCCGACGTTTATTTATAATTTAGGTTTATTAAGAATATTAACACCATTAATAACTCTGCCAGTATTTGTTAAGTCTTATAAAATTATTTACTGGGTTAGCTATTTCGTTTTGATTTTATTATTTAGCTTATTTTATTCAACAATTGTAGTTAATCCGAAAGATCTTTCGGATGAATTGCAAAAGATGGCAGTAAGTATACCGGGTATAAGACCGGGTGTAGAAACCACATTTTATTTAAAGCAAGTTATGAAACGAGTAACATTGATAGGAGCAATTATGTTAGCTTTATTAGCAACGTTACCAAATATAATTCAAGCTATTTTATCTTTATCTGGTTTTACGAATTTAGGAACAACCTCTTTACTAATTTTAGTCGGTGTAATACTCGATTTAACACGAGAAATGCGAAGTATTATTCTTTCCAATATTTACTATGATATGTTCGACTAAACAATTTATAAAACTTATTTAATTAATAGAAAATGTCTAATGAAAGTTCGTCCTTCAGTGAAAAAAATGTGTGATAAATGTCGCGTAATTAAACGCAAAGGGAAAATTATGGTAATTTGTCCGAATGCTAAACATAAACAACGTCAAGGTTAATATTTTAAAGGAGTTAATCAAGTGGTCAGATTAATAGGTGTTGATTTGCCAAGAAATAAAAGAATTGCATATGCATTGACTTATATTCATGGAATTGGGATTACATCCGCAAGAAAAATTATTGAACTAGCAGAAATTAGTCCAGAAACGCGAACAGATGATTTAACAACGGAACAAACAATAGCATTGCGAGATCAGTTAGAGTCATTTGATTTAAATTTAGAAGGTGATCTTCGTCGTTTTAATGGTTTAAATATAAAACGATTAAATGAAATAAATTGTCATAGAGGAAAAAGACATAGAAACAATTTACCTGTTCGTGGTCAACGTACGCGAACAAATGCTCGTTCACGACGCGGCTCTAAAAAAACGGTTACAGGTAAGAAAAAATAATTTTGTTTAAAAATAAATTCTATTAATTTAAATTTTTATATTATATGGCACAAAAAATTCGAAAATCTACCTTTAAGAAAGATAAAAATAGTAGTATCAATGGGGTTGTTCATATTCAATCTACTTTTAATAATACAATTGTTACAATTACTAACATAACAGGTGATACTGTTTCATGGGCTTCTGCTGGGAGTTCAGGATTTAAAGGAGCAAGAAAAGGTACACCTTTTGCGGCCCAAACCGCTGCTGAAAAAGCAGCCTTAGATGCTTTAAGTAAAGGTATGAAAAGCGTTGAAGTTTTAGTAAAAGGTCAAGGGTCTGGACGTGAAACAGCTATTCGATCTATTGAAGGTGCAGGATTTGAAGTTACTTCAATTCAAGATATAACTCCCGTACCACATAATGGTTGTCGCCCTCCAAAACGTCGACGTGTTTAAAACAACGTGAATTGTAAAAAGTAAAAAGAAAAATGAATTTAAATCACAACTATGAATAATTTCTATATAAAATGTCTTAAATCGGAAAAAGTTGAATCCGGATCAATATACGGACAATTTGTAATAAAATCTTTACATCCTGGACAAGGTATAACTATTGGAAATCTTTTTCGACGAGTTTTACTAAGTGATTTAGGTGGTACTGCAATTACTGGTGTTCGGATTGCCGGTGTGCGTGATGAATTTTCAACAATCCCAGGGATTCGTGAAGATATTTTAGAAATCTTACTAAATTTGAAAGGAATTGTTTTAAAAAGCAAAACAAACGATCTTAAGTTTGGACGTCTAAAAATTAAAGGTCCTGCTGTTGTTACAGCTAATTGTATACAACTACCGTCAGAGGTAGAAATTGTAAATCCAAACCATTATATAGCGACAATTACAACGTCTAACGTTCTAGAAATCGAGTTTAAAATTGAATCTGGTACTGGCTATAAATTAGCAGGTCAAACATTTTGTAAAAAATCGCAAGATTATCTTCAGATTGATGCAATTTTTATGCCGGTACAAAAAGTAGATTTTAAAATTGAAAACATTTATGATAATTCAAATGATTTGACCGAACGTTTGTTTCTTGATATTTGGACTAATGGAAGTATGTCACCCGAAGAAGCTGTTTCTTCTGCATCTCGTTTTATTATTAATTTCTTTAGTTCTTTATTAGAGAATAAGTTACCTCAAGAAACAAAAGAATCGGAAAATAAAACTTTATCAGCTCCAAAAAATCCACATACAAATATTGCAATTGAAGAATTGCATTTATCTGTACGAGCTTATAATTGTTTAAAACGAGCACAAATAAATACAATAGGTGATTTATTAAAATATTCCCCTGAAAAATTGCAGGAACTTAAAAACTTTGGCCGAAAATCTGCAGATGAAGTTTTTACCACTCTAAAAAATAAATTAGGAATAGTTTTAAGTAATTAATTTTTTTTATTTTATTAATTAATATTTTATGAATGAAACATTTATCCCAGCTTCTGATTATAAAAAAAAAAATTGGTGTTTAATTGATTGTAAAGATCAAAAATTAGGACGAATTGCTGTTGTGATTAGTCGTCTTTTATCGGGTAAACAAAAATTACATTATCATCCAGCTTTTGATGTTGGTGATTATGTAGTAGTAATAAATGCACAAGATATGATTTTCGATAGTCAACAACCAAGATTTTCTGTAAATGTACCTGGCCGACCTGGTCGGTCTTTAAAACAAGTAATTAATGCTTTACCATCACAATTATTAATGACTGCTATTTACGGTATGCTGCCAGAAGGATCAGCTAAAAAAAGTCTTCCAAAACGACTAAAGATTTATAATGGCCCTGATCACCCACATGCAGCACAAAATCCAATAAAATTGGATGAATTTATATAACTATATTAATAATATATATATTTATGAATACTAAAATTGACTCAGTCTTTCAGAAAAATACTATTGGTCTTGGAAAACGAAAACAAGCAATTGCCCGTGTTTTTCTTGTTCCAGGAGAAGGTAATATTGTAATTAACAAAGTTTCCGGTGAAAAATACTTACAATATAACCTAACATATTTAAAGGATATTTGGGCACCGTTAAAAGAATTAAACTTAGAAAAACAATTTGATATTATAGCATTAGTTCGTGGAGGTGGACTTACAGGTCAAACCGAATCTATTCAGTTAGGGGTAGCACGATTACTTTGTCAAATGAATCCTCAGAACCGTTCGGTTTTAAAACCATTCGGATTTTTAACTCGAGATGCTCGAATTAAAGAACGAAAAAAATACGGTTTACGAAAAGCAAGAAAAGCACCACAATACTCAAAACGTTAAAAAATTTAGAAATATGCCAAAACCTGAAATTCATCCTACATGGTTTAATGAGACTCCAATCATTTGTGATGGAAAACCTCTTTGTTATATTGGTTCTACAAAAAGTGAATTACAAGTTGATATATGGTTAGCAAATCATCCATTTTATACAAATTCACAAACAATTATTGATAGTGAAGGTCGTGTCGAAAGGTTTATGAAAAAATATGGAATAAATTCGACTAACGATTAAATTAACATTTATCAGTAAGAATTTTCTATTTATATATTAATTTTAAAATACATGCCAACTATTCAACAATTAGTTCGTTCAAGACGGATACAAATTAAGAAAAAAACAAAATCTCCTGCACTTGTAAATTGCCCACAAAGACGTGGGGTTTGTACGCGTGTTTATACTACAACACCAAAAAAACCTAATTCGGCTATTCGTAAAGTCGCTCGTGTAAGATTAACATCTGGATTTGAAGTTACAGCTTATATCCCAGGAATAGGCCATAATTTACAAGAACATTCCGTAGTTTTAATTCGAGGTGGTCGAGTAAAAGATTTACCTGGTGTTAGATACCATATTATACGTGGAGCATTAGATAGTGTCGGCGTAAAAGACCGTACACAAGGCCGTTCTAAATATGGTGTTAAAAAACCAAAGAGTGATAAATAAATATTTTCAATAAATTTTAAGTAAATTGATATTATGTCTCGTCGAAATATCTCAAAGAAAAGGTTTCCTGAAGCAGATTCTACCTACAATAGTTATTTAGTAAGTCTGCTTATTACTCGAATTTTAAAATCGGGTAAAAAAAACTTAGCACAAAATATAGTTAATGCAGCTTTCGAAATTATTAAAGTTAAAACTAATGAAGATCCTTTAGTTGTTTTTGAAAGAGCCATTCGAAATGCAAGCCCGGTTGTCGAAGTAAAAGCACGACGCATCGGTGGGTCAACTTATCAAGTTCCAGTTGAAGTTAGTGGATTCCGTGCAACAAATTTATCGTTAAGATGGATTATCCAATATTCACGTCAACGTGTTGGTCGAACTATGTCAATTAAATTAGCTAACGAAATTATTGACACAGCAAACGATATAGGTAATACTATCAAGAAAAAAGAAGAAACACATAAAATGGCAAATGCCAATAAAGCATTTGCACATTTTCGTTATTAATTATTAAAAAGCATCTTCTCGCTAAAAGCTTATTATATTATACTATCTCAATTAAAAAATTAAAGGAACTTTAAAAAATGGCACGCGAAAAATTTGAACGTACAAAACCTCATGTTAATATTGGAACTATTGGTCACGTAGATCATGGTAAAACAACATTAACTGCTGCAATTACAGCAACATTAGCGTTAGAAGGAAACGCTGCGGTTAAAGATTACGCGGATATTGATGGTGCACCAGAAGAACGTGCTCGTGGTATTACAATTAATACAGCACACGTTGAATATGAAACAGAAAACCGTCATTATGCCCATGTAGATTGTCCGGGTCACGCGGATTATGTGAAAAATATGATTACTGGTGCTGCACAAATGGATGGCGCAATCTTAGTTGTATCAGCGGCTGATGGACCAATGCCACAAACACGTGAACATATCTTATTATCAAAACAAGTTGGTGTTCCTGATATTGTTGTATTTTTAAATAAGGAAGATCAAGTAGATGATGCTGAATTATTAGAATTAGTCGAATTAGAAGTTCGTGAATTACTTTCGGCTTATGATTTCCCAGGTGATGACATTCCGATTTGCCCTGGTTCTGCATTACAAGCAATTGAAGCGATTTCTTCAAATCCTGATATAAAACGTGGTGATAACCCTTGGGTAGATAAAATTTATGCATTAATGGATGCGGTAGATGAATATATCCCAACACCAGAACGTGATGTTGAAAAAACTTTCTTAATGGCTATTGAGGATGTTTTCTCTATTACTGGTCGTGGTACGGTAGCCACAGGTCGTATTGAACGAGGGGTTGTTAAAGTTGGTGAGACTGTCGAAATTGTTGGTGTCGGAGAAACTCGAACAACAACAATCACTGGAATCGAAATGTTCCAAAAAACTTTAGACGAAGGTTTTGCTGGCGATAACGTAGGTATTTTATTACGTGGTATTACACGTGAAGATATTGAGCGAGGTATGGTTTTATCTAAACCTGGCACAATCACTCCGCATACTAATTTTGAATCTGAAGTTTACGTACTAACAAAAGACGAAGGTGGACGTCATACTCCATTCTTCACAGGCTATAGACCTCAATTCTACGTACGTACAACTGATGTAACAGGTGCTATTACACAATTTACAGCAGACGATGGAAGTATTGTAGAAATGGTAATGCCTGGTGACCGTATAAAAATGACTGCGGAATTAATTTATCCAGTTGCTATTGAAGAAGGTATGCGATTTGCTATTCGCGAAGGCGGTCGTACAATTGGGGCAGGTGTTGTTTCTAAAATTATTCAATAATCAAATAAGTTTATGGAAATTAAAACGAATGCAAAAATTCGTGTACGATTAGAGTCTTTTAATCATGAACTTTTAACTTCTGCGTGTCGAAAAATAAGCGATACTGTTCAAAATAGTGACGCTACAAAGCTATCGGTTGTTTCTTTACCAACGGATAAACGTATTTATTGTGTTTTGCGTTCTCCACATGTAGATAAAGATTCAAGAGAGCATTTTGAATTAAGAGTTCATAAACGCGTTATTGAAATTTACTATGATCCAACAGTTGAAATGTCGGAATTATTAGTAAATTTAGAATTACCGTCAGGAGTATTATCTCGTATTGATTTATATTAATTTAAATCATTAAATCTAATTTTTTATAAAAAATTAGATTTAATGATTTAAATTAATATAAACAAAAGTAAAACCTTAAGAGTAAATTTCGAAAGAAGGTAAACAATCTTTTCATCTAGTATACTAATATTTTTTGTTATTTAATTTTTGACATTAATTATAAAACTATCTTCAATGTAATTTTTTTAAATGGGAACGGAGGGACTTGAACCCTCACGCCTTTCACAAGGCAACGGATTTTAAGTCCGTCGTGTCTACCAATTCCACCACATTCCCGTATTGTTTGCTTATAAATATATACTAAAATAAGTTTAAATAAAAAGCAAATATATAGCTTGAAATGTACAGGCGGCACCCAGATTCGAACTGGGGATCGAGGATTTGCAATCCACTGCCTTACCACTTGGCCATACCGCCGATAAATATATTTCAAGCTTTTTTGTTATTGTAGATAAGTTAAGCTAAAAAATCTAGTAGAAGTAAAATTATATTTAATTTTAAATTTTTTTGTTCTATAATGAATATAAGTGACTAGCTTTTAAAATTACAATAAAAAAGGGGAGAATAAATTCAATTCATAAAAAATTTGTAGTTTAAATTTATTTTTCTAATTTTCTAATCTAATTACTATTCAAGGAGTCAAGGATGTTTGAAAAATTCACTGAAGGTGCCATTAAAGTTATTATGCTATCTCAAGAAGAAGCTCGACGAATGGGGCATAATTTTGTGGGAACCGAACAATTATTACTAGGAATTATTGGGCAACGTCATGGTATTGGTGCACGAGCACTAAAAAAACAAAAAGTTACCTTAAAAAAAGCAAGACGAGAAATTGAGTTATATATTGGTCGTGGTACTGGATTTGTTGCATCTGAAATACCATTTACTCCTCGTGCAAAACGTGTTTTAGAAATGGCTGTTCATGAAGGAAAAGATTTAGGTCAAAATTTTGTAGGTACAGAACATATCTTGTTAGCTCTTATTAGTGAATCTGATGGGGTTGCTATGCGTACTTTAGACAAATTAGGCGTTAATATACCGAAACTTCGAAACTTAATCTTAATGTACATCGAAGAAAATCAAGAAGAAATATTACGACCATTAACACAGGCAGAAAAATTCTTATTAGAAAGAGAGAAAAAAGGAAGTTCTACTCCAACATTAGACGAATATTCTGAAAATATCTCGAAGGAAGCTGTTGATGGTAAATTAGATCCTGTAATTGGACGTGACAAAGAAATCCATGAAGTAATCAAGGTATTAGCTCGACGTCGAAAAAATAATCCTGTTCTTATAGGAGAACCCGGGGTTGGAAAGACAGCAGTTGCAGAAGGTCTTGCCCAGTTAATCATAGCAGAAAAAGCTCCAGATTTTCTAGATGGAAATCTTCTTATGGCTTTAGATCTAGGATCAATATTAGCGGGTACTAAATATCGTGGGGAATTTGAAGAACGCATTAAACGAATTGTAGAAGAAGTTCAAAATGATTCAGCTATTATTTTAGTAATTGATGAAATTCATACATTAGTCGGAGCAGGTGCTGCGGAAGGAGCGGTTGATGCCGCAAATATTTTAAAACCAGCGTTAGCTCGAGGTAAATTTAGATGTATCGGGGCAACTACTATTGACGAGTATAGAAAATATATTGAGCGTGATCCTGCATTAGAACGAAGATTTCAGCCAGTTCATGTCAAAGAACCTACTGTAGGCGTTACAATAGAAATTTTACTAGGTTTACGGTCGAAATTTGAAGAGCATCACACGTTAAGTTATCATGATAAAGCTGTAGAGCAAGCAGCAATTTTAGCTGATAAATTTATTGCAGATCGTTTTTTACCTGATAAAGCTATTGATGTTTTAGATGAAGCAGGCTCGCGTGTACGGTTAGAAAACCGACGTTTACCACGTGGTATGAAGCGATTATTAAAAGAATTACAAGATACGTTACGCGATAAGGAAGAAAGTATCAAAGAACACGATTTTGATATTGCTAAACAATTAGTTGATCATGAAATGGAAGTTCGAACTCATATTCGAATCATGAAACAAAGTATCTTGACAAATGAAACATTAGGATTAGCTCGAAAAGAAATTGATACAGTTTTAGAAGGTGACGTAGCAGAAGTTATTGCTGGTTGGACAGGTATACCTGTAAATAAAATTTCTGATTCTGAATCAAAACGACTGTTAACAATGGAAGAAACTTTGCACGAACGGCTTATCGGACAGCATCACGCAATTGTTTCTGTATCGAAAGCTATTCGACGAGCTCGAGTAGGATTAAGAAATCCAGATCGACCGATTGCTAGTTTTATTTTTGCAGGGCCTACCGGTGTTGGAAAAACAGAATTAACAAAAGCTTTATCAGAATACATGTTTGGTAATGAGGATTCAATGATCCGATTAGATATGTCTGAGTATATGGAAAAACATACCGTTGCTAAATTAATTGGCTCGCCACCAGGGTATGTTGGGTATAACGAGGGCGGTCAGTTAACCGAAGCTGTGCGAACAAAACCATATTCAGTAGTATTACTTGATGAGGTTGAAAAAGCTCATCCGGATGTCTTTAATTTACTATTACAAATTTTAGACGATGGACGTTTAACCGATTCAAAGGGAAGAACGATCGATTTTAGAAATACAATGATTATTATGACCACTAATCTTGGTGCGAAAATTATTGAAAGAGAAAGCGGTATTAAACCAAAAACAAAACAAGATAAGCCTGCTTTTCGAATCGATGAAAGTGGTTGTTTAGGTTGGGAACCAACACCAGAACCTATTAAAGATTCAGCGTTATTTGAAAAGGTCACTGAATTAGTTAATGAGGAATTAAAAGAATTTTTCCGACCTGAGTTTTTGAATCGAATTGATGAAATTATTGTTTTTAATCATTTAACAAAATATGATATCTGGGAAATCTGTGGACTAATGGTTAAACAATTACAAAAACGTTTAGAAGAAAAAGAACTGACGTTAGAAGTTGATGTTTCTGTTCGAAATCTTTTAACGGAAGAGGGTTATGATCCTGTTTATGGTGCACGACCTTTACGTCGAGCTGTTATGCGATTACTAGAAGATACCTTAGCACAACAGTGTTTATCAAAACCTTTATATCCAGGAACAATATTAAAAGTTTCAAGAGTAAAAGAAGAAGGTACACTTGCTAGTTATACAAATGATGTAAAGGTTGAAATTGATTATCGAAGAGTTGATCCACGCTTATTAGAGCAAGCTGAGGAGAAAAAAGAACAAAATCAAGAAGAAACTAAGCAAAATATTCTAAAAACTGATGCTTAAATTAATTTTATTAACCTGAAAAGTTGAATTTATTTTAATCGTTTTCTTCTATTTGAAAGAGCTATTTGTAAAATGTTTGCCGACGTTTTGTAAACCAATTACAAAACGTCGGCAAACATTTTACAAATAACTAGGTAGTTTTTAATTTAATTGACTTATGTGGCCTAATGGAGAACTTGGACTTGCATACGATTTTTTTTCCATTCGACCTGCCAAATAACCTAAACGGCCAGCTTCTACTGCTAATTTCATAGCTAATGCCATTTTCTCTGGCGTTGTAGCTTGTGCTATAGCAGTATTTAATAAAACTCCATCAGCACCTAATTCCATTGACTTTGCCGCTTCACTAGGTGTCCCAATACCCGCATCAATAATAACAGGTATACTAGAATTTTCAATAATAATCTGAAGATTAGATATATTATTTAATCCTTGTCCTGAACCAATAGGAGATCCTAAGGGCATAACTGTCGCACACCCTAAATCTTCTAAATGTAATGCTAACATGGGATCAGCGTTAATATAAGGTAAAACTGTGAAGCCCTTTTTTACTAAAAATTCTGCGGCTTTTAATGTTCCAATTGGATCAGGTAATAAATATTTTGGATCAGAAATTACTTCAAGTTTAACAAAGAAATTATCCTCTTGTCCTAGTTGACATGCTAATTCGTGTCCTAAAAATGCCATTCGAATTGCTTCTTCCGCTGTTTGTGAACCTGCGGTGTTTGGTAGTAACCATAATTTATTCCAATCCAAAGACTTTAAAAAACTAGTATTGTCATTAGTCAGCTTAGTCGGTAATCGTCGAACAGCAACAGTTAAAATTTCGCAATCACTAGTTATAATACTATTAACAGCATTTTCAATTGTTCGGTATTTCCCACTTCCTAGCATTAATCTAGAGTTAAAAGTTTTATTTCCGATTTTTAATGTATCTGAATTATTAATCATCTTAGAATTTATTTATAGTACTCCCCAGGTAGGATTTGAACCTACGACCAATCGGTTAACAGCCGATTGCTCTACCACTGAGCTACTGAGGATATATTATATATTCTTATATTATCATATCTTTTCATGTGATTCAAGTACCTTTTGAAATTATAGATTTTTTATATTCGATTATTTATTTAAAATCAAAAATCTTAAAACATTGGAATCAAATTTTAAATTTTTTGAAAAATTATCAACATATTTAGGCATGCTTGAAAAATTTATTTGAATAAAGTTTCCTTTTTTTTGGTTATTAATATAATACGATAAATCACGTTTTCCACGAGAAATTACAGATATTTCTGAAGCACTTAATTTTCTTAAAGCTTTTGCATAATTAAATGCCCAAGTCTTTAATTCACTATCATTAAATTCTTCAGTTAAAAGAATCATCATTTCATATTTTTTTGTTGCTGACATAGTTTATTGTTTTCTCGAAATTTACAGAATCTTACTTGGAAAATATTAAGAGTGTCAATTAAAAATTAACATTGATTTATTTTTGATAATTTTAAGTATAAACTTGATAGTGTAATTTAAAGAATAAGGTTTTAAACAAAAATATTTAAACTTTAATTTAGCAACTAGCAAATAAGATTTTTTAATTTTCTCCATTTTGCGTAATTTTATTTTTAAAGGTTTGATATATAAGTTAATGAGAACTTTTAATTCTCTAAAAATATAAATATTTAATGATGAAATCGTTTTACATTCGATAATTTATGACATATTTCTAAAAATAAAATTAGTCAAATCTCCAATATTTTTAGTAAAATGATAAAGTGTAAAACAATTTATATAGAAAATTTTGTTAAAATTTTTTAATGGACTGGGATATTATTCAAAATTTATCATCTAATTTAGTTTTTGGAATTTTATTATTTGCAATGACTATTTATTGGATTAGTTTATCTTTTTTTAAGTGGACAAAAAACCTCTCGCAAGTAGGTAAAATTAGTGCAATTGTTGCGAATATTTTGCTATTTTTTATTCTTGGTTCAAGATGGATTGTAGCAGGTTATTTTCCATTAAGTAATTTATATGAGTCATTACTGTTTTTAACTTGGACATTATTAACAATTTATTTATACGTTGAATTTAAAACAAAAAGTAAATTAGTGGGTGCCATTTTAATCCCAGTTGCTTTATTAATTAATGGGTTTGCAAATTTAACGTTGTCAGTCGATATGCAAAAATCGAGCCCACTTGTCCCTGCTTTACAATCAAATTGGTTAATGCTACATGTTAGTATGATGATGTTAAGCTATGGTACATTAATAATGGGTTCATTATTATGTATATTATTTTTAGTTATTTCAAAATACCAAGACATTGATTTACAAATTTTAGACGAATCATCTTTACCATTGTATAATATAATGCTTGATTATTATGAAGCCAAACTTTTTTCTCCATCAGATGAAGTCTCTGAATTAGGAAAATTAAAACTTTTACAAAGTTTAGATAATTGGAGCTACCGAATTATCGGATTAGGTTTTCCATTTTTAACGATTGGAATTATTGCCGGAGGAGTTTGGGCTAATGAAGCTTGGGGTTCATACTGGAGTTGGGATCCGAAAGAAACATGGGCCTTAATCACCTGGATTGTATTTGCAACGTATTTACATTCTCGAATTACAAAAGGTTGGGAAGGAAAAAAGACGGCGATTTTAGGCGGACTTGGATTTTTTGTTATTTGGATCTGTTATTTAGGGGTTAATTTCCTAGGCAAAGGTTTACATAGTTATGGTTGGTTATCTTAACAAAAAGGAATCTAAAAAATGATTTTGAATTTTTAGATTCCTTCTAATATATTTTGGCTTAAATATTAGTAAGCTAATCCTAAACTTCTAGTAGTTTCAGCTCCTAAATAAACACGCACACTTAAAAAATCTGTAGGACAAGCTGTTTCGCATCGTTTGCATCCTACACAATCTTCAACACGTGGCGAAGAAGCAATTTGTCCTGATTTACAACCATCCCAAGGAACCATTTCTAGTACATCCGTTGGACAAGCTCGTACACATTGAGTACAACCAATGCATGTATCGTATATCTTAACTGTATGAGACATAAATATAATATAATTTTATTAATTACTAACTTAGATTATATTATATTTTTTAGTCTTTTTAGAATAAAATTTGAATACCAATAATTTATATACTAAACAATTCATCTATATATAGACTATACACAAAACTTGTAGTTTTGCCTTGTAAGACTGATTTAGCTAGAGATAAAGATTTTTTAGCAGCTTTGTCTGCCTTTTTTTTCCAAACACTTTTGCGAGCATTTTTTTTTGCTTTTGATGTTCGCTTTTTAGGTACCGCCATAAAGTTTTATAAATAAAAATATTACTTTGAATATAAGGTATAGTCTACAACAAATTAAATAAAAAATCAAATAATGTAAATTAATTTGATTTTTTATTTAATTTGTTTCCATCTTAAAATAAGACGTTAACTTTTTAAGCAGATAAACGTTGAATTTGTTGAATTGCTAAACGACCAATATTAAATAACGCCCATGATGCTGCAACCAATAAAGGTGCTGCAATTACAAGTAATCTAGAATCCATAACTGTTAATCCTCTATGAATATTTAAAAACAAAATATATTACAATATTAATTATAGTATATTCATATCATTTTTTGTATTGTAATTTATCGAAATAAAGCTGTTTTAGGTTAAGATGAAATTTTGTTTAATTTAATAATACAAACTTTCTGAAGTATTTTTTCTTTTACTTTATAGTTTAACTAAATTTGTTAAAACACTATATGCCTGGAGATTTATTTTATTTTTAAAGAAAGTTTCTGTTGAATCAATGAAGCTTTACTCTTGACTTATTTTCCCCAATGCACTCCCGTGCAGAGTATCGTCAGTGCTCTAGAATTTCACAAAACTGAGTTCGAGATGGATCAGTGTGGTTCTACTAGGCTAGAAAGAGCAAAGCAAAATTTCTTTAAGATATATTGATTATTTACCTTAAAGAAATATATATGTTATTTTCGTAACGTACTATAAATAATTCAAGTCCTCGGTCTGTTAGGACATCTCAGCACATACATTACTGTACTTACACTTAATGCCTATCAAACGGTTAGTCTTACCGTGACCTTACTCACTTATGTGATGAGAATACTTATCTTGAGGTGGGCTTCCCACTTAGATGCTTTCAGCGGTTATCCACTCCATACATAGCTACCCAGCGTTTACCGTTGGCACGATAACTGGTACACCAGAGGTATGTCCTTCTCGGTCCTCTCGTACTAAAGAAGGCTCCTCTCAATATTCTAACGCCTACACCGGATATGGACCGAACTGTCTCACGACGTTCTGAACCCAGCTCGCGTACCGCTTTCATGGGCGAACAGCCCAACCCTTGGGACGTACTACCGCCCCAGGATGCGATGAGCCGACATCGAGGTGCCAAACCTCCCCGTCGATGTGAACTCTTGGGGGAGATCAGCCTGTTATCCCTAGAGTAACTTTTATCCGTTGAGTGACGGCCTTTCCACTCAGTACCGTCAGATCACTAAGACCGACTTTCGTCCCTGCTCGACTTGTAGGTCTCACAGTCAAGCTTCCTTATGCCTTTACACTCTAGATACGATTTCTATCCGTTCAGAGGAAACCTTTGTACGCCTCCGTTACCATTTGGGAGGCGACCGCCCCAGTCAAACTGCCCGCCTGAAACTGTTCTTTGACCAGATAATGGTTCAAAGTTAGAAACCTAACATTATAAGAGTGGTATCTCACTAATAGCTCCTATACTCCCGCAAGAGTATTCTCAACGCCTCCCACCTATACTGCGCGAATAAAGTCCAATTTCAATTTCAAGTTACAGTAAAGCTTCATAGGGTCTTTCTGTCCAGGTGCAGGTAGTCCGCATCTTCACAGACAAGTCTATTTCACCGAGCCTCTCTCCGAGACAGTATCCAAATCATTACGCCTTTCGTGCGGGTCGGAACTTACCCGACAAGGAATTTCGCTACCTTAGGACCGTTATAGTTACGGCCGCCGTTCACCAGGGCTTCAGTTATCAGCTTCGCATACACTAACCAACTTCTTTAACCTTCTGGCACTGGGCAGGCGTCAGCCCCCATACATCGTCTTACGACTTAGCGGAGACCTGTGTTTTTGGTAAACAGTTGCTTGGATCTTGTTATTGCAACCTTATATAAATAAGGCACTCCTTCTCCCGAAGTTACGGAGTTATTTTGCCGAGTTCCTTAGAGAGAGTTATCTCGCGCCCCTTAGTATACTCTACCTACCCACCTGTGTCGGTTATGGTACAGGCATTTTTTATTTATGACAGTGCAAGCTTTTCTTGGAAGCATGACATAGACTACTTCAACGCCGTAGCATCTCGTATTCGCGCCTTAACTCAAAACGTTTTCACCGTTTCTCTACATCTCGAACGCTTAAACCGGTAACCAATATCCGGCTAGCTTAGCCTTCTCCGTCCCTCGATGTCAATAAAAAATGGTACGGGAATATTAACCCGTTGTCCATCGACTACGCTTTTCAGCCTCGCCTTAGGTCCTGACTTACCCTCCGCGGACGAGCCTTCCGGAGGAAACCTTGGGTTTTCGGGGTATAGGATTCCCACCTATATTTTCGTTACTCAAGCCGACATTCTCACTTCTGCTTCGTCCATATCCGCTTACGCTAATACTTCGATCTACAACAGAACGCTCCCCTACCGATATATTAATCTTGAAATATATCGCACAGTTTCGGCAAATTACTTAGTCCCATACATTTTCGGCGCAGGTTTACTCGATCAGTGAGCTATTACGCACTCTTTAAAGGATTGCTGCTTCTAAGCAAACCTCCTGATTGTTTATGCACTCCCACCTCCTTTATCACTTAGCAATTATTTTGGGGCCTTAACTGGTGCTCTGGGCTGTTTCCCTCTTGACAATGGAGCTTATCCCCCACAGTCTCACTGGTAAACTATACATTTAGTATTCTTAGTTTGCAACGATTTGGTACCGAATTACCAGCCCGCATACGTAACAGTGCTTTACCCCTAAATTATAACATTTACCGCTGCGCCAAAACGCATTTCGGGGAGAACCAGCTAGCTCCGAATTCGATTGGCATTTCACCCCTAACCACAGTTCATCCGCTGATTTTTCAACATCAGTCGGTTCGGTCCTCCACTTAGTATTACCTAAGCTTCAACCTGACCATGGTTAGATCATCCGGGTTCGGGTCTATAATTAGAGACAAACGCCCTATTCAGGCTCGCTTTCACTATGGCTACAGCATTCACTGCCTTAACCTGCCACTAACTATAAGTCGCCGGCTCATTCTTCAACAGGCACGCAGTCAGACGTTTTAGTCGTCCTCCTACTGCTTGTAAGTTTATGGTTTCATGTTCTTTTCACTCCCCTCCCGGGGTTCTTTTCACCTTTCCCTCACGGTACTATTTCACTATCGGTCATTCAGGAATATTTAGCCTTACGAGGTGGTCCTCGCAGATTCACACGGAATTTCACGTGCTCCATGCTACTTGGGATCCAACTAGATTGTTTCAATTTTCAAGTACGAGACTTTCACTCTCTATGGTCAAGTATTCCAAACTTGTTCCTCTAATTGTCACATTAAATCGTTAATATTGTCCCACTACCCTTAATTAAAAATTAAGTTTAGGCTGTTCCCGTTTCGCTCGCCGCTACTCAGGGAATCGTTTTTACTTTCTTTTCCTCTAGATACTAAGATGTTTCAATTCTCTAGGTTCGCTCTTTCTTATCTATGAATTCAATAAGAAGTTATTATTAAAGTTTCCTCATTCGGAGACCTCCGGATCGTAGCTTGTCTCCAGCTCCCCGAAGCATATCGTCGGTAACCACGTCCTTCTTCGCTTCTGAATGCCAAGGTATTCCCCATAAACTCTTAGTTCCTTGAATTTAACACAGAAACTATTGAATATAATCGATAATTATTTCACAAAAGACTTAATTTTGCTTTCATTGTGGAGGTAAGCGGAGTCGAACCGCTGACAACCGCCGTGCAAAGGCGGTGCTCTACCAACTGAGCTATACCCCCGCTGGGCCATTCTGGATTTGAACCAGAGACCTCGCCCTTATCAGGGGCGCGCTCTAACCAACTGAGCTAATAGCCCTTTGAATTTTTAGATTCAAAGATTTTTTTAACTTAATCGACCTTAATTTTCAAAATTTTATTTTAAAAAGGAGGTGATCCAACCGCACCTTCCAGTACGGTTACCTTGTTACGACTTCACCCCAGTCACTAATTCTACCTTAGGCATCCTCCTCCAAACGGTTAGAGTAACGACTTCGGGCATAACCAGCTTCCATGGTGTGACGGGCGGTGTGTACAAGGCCCGGGAACGAATTCACCGCTGTATAGCTGACCAGCGATTACTAGCGATTCCACCTTCATGCAGGCGAGTTGCAGCCTACAATCCGAACTTAGAACGAGTTTATAGATTAGCTTGTCTTCGCAGAGTAGCATCTCATTGTCTCGCCCAATGTAGCACGTGTGTAGCCCAGGGTGTAAGGGGCATGCTGACTTGACGTCATCCCCGCCTTCCTCCGGTTTATAACCGGCAGTCTTTTTAGAGTTCCATAAAAGGCAACTAAAAATAAGGGTTGCGCTCGTTGCGGGACTTAACCCAACATCTCACGACACGAGCTGACGACAGCCATGCACCACCTGTGTATACGTTCCAAACGGCACTTTCTTCTTTCAAAGAAATTCGTATCATGTCAAACCCTGGTAAGGTTCTTCGCGTTGCATCGAATTAAACCACATGCTCCACCGCTTGTGCGGGCCCCCGTCAATTCCTTTGAGTTTCACTCTTGCGAGCATACTTCCCAGGCGGGATACTTAACGCGTTAGCTTTGATACTGCACAGGTCGATCTGTTCAACATCTAGTATCCATTGTTTACAGCTAGGACTACTGGGGTATCTAATCCCATTTGCTACCCTAGCTTTCGTCTCTGAGTGTTAGTAATAGCCCAGTAAAGTGCCTTCGCCATCGGTGTTCTTTCCAATCTCTACGCATTTCACCGCTCCACTGGAAATTCCCTTTACCCCTACTATACTCTAGTCTAATAGTTTCGACTGCGATTTTGAAGTTGAGCCTCAAGATTTAACAGTTGACTTATTAAACCACCTACAGACGCTTTACGCCCAGTGATTCCGGATAACACTTGCATCCTCCGTCTTACCGCGGCTGCTGGCACGGAGTTAGCCGATGCTTATTCCTCAGGTACACGTCATTGATTTCCTCCCTGAGAAAAGAGGTTTACAACCCATAGGCCGTCTTCCCTCACGCGGTATTGCTCCGTCAGGCTTTCGCCCATTGCGGAAAATTCCCCACTGCTGCCTCCCGTAGGAGTCTGGACCGTGTCTCAGTTCCAGTGTGTCTGATCGTCCTCTCAAACCAGATACTGATCGTCGCCTTGGTAAGCCATTACCTTACCAACAAGCTAATCAGCCGCGAGCTCCTCTTTAGGCAGATAAATCTATTTCACTCGAAAGCATATGGGGTATTAGCAACCGTTTCCAGTTGTTGTCCCCCTCCTAAAGGCAGATTCTCACGTGTTACTCACCCGTCCGCCACTTGAGTTAAAAACTCTCGTACGACTTGCATGTGTTAGGCATACCGCCAGCGTTCATCCTGAGCCAGGATCAAACTCTCTTAATATTTCCGTAATTTTTTTCTTTATTTTTAAGATCTAATCTGAACTCAAAAACTTAATTTATAGATGTACTCTCTAGTATGATCTATTGAATGCTAAAAAAAATGTTTAAGAAATAATTTTACAAAAATATTTAAATAACTTTAAAATTAGATACTTAAGAAATAGTAAAACAGTGTTAATGAAAAAGAAGAATAAATATTATAGAGATAGACCAACTTTATTTGAGATCCTCAACATATAAAAATTACAGGAAATAATAAATTCCCTGGAAATGATTTATTATCATCTAATATGTGGGATATAAAATACATGGATAGTAAAAATAATAAGTTAACTTAGAAAAAAGCCAATTAAAACAGAAAACACTAGCTGTAGGCTCTTTTTTTTGGTAGTCTCTTAGGTCAAAGACTAGCGGCTAGAATCTCGAATTAATTTATATTAAATACATTTCATTAAACTGAAATCATACCTGAATTAAATATTGATTTATTTTTTTTTGCTACAAGGAAAAACATTGTTTAAACTCTTCTTTATATAGAGACAATTTAGTTTAGATATAATATTTATTACTATAAAATAAATATTATATCTAAACTAAATTGTCTCCAATCATACTGTCAAATCTATGAAATAATTACAAAAGTTTAGTATTTTAATTTTTCTAAATTAATCTATCCATATAATCCGAAAAAAAGGTGAATAGAATTTCCTGTTTATGAACAAAACAATTACTAAACTGATAGAAATCTATTGTAGAATCGGAAATAAGCTGAGCTCCAAGAACTTTAAATTGCTCTACGTTTTTAGTTAAGGAGTTAGGATCTATTTGATCATGCTTAAACTGATAAATTTGTTTTAAAATTTCATCAGGAAGAAAGTCTATATCTAAATGTCCATAATTTTTTTTCATAAATTGGTAAATCTCAGGGCGTTCTGTATACCAAAATTCTCTTAGTCTGTCAGGAATTGGCTCTGAAGTCCAAAGTGCGGGAAGATAGCGGAATAATAAAACCTTCCTCGCAGTTCCATCAATTAAAAACTCACCCGGCTCACCTTCACTTGGAAGAAAAGGCATCGTAAATACTAAATGATTCAAACTATCAATTAAGTTTCCAAGCGCTGCATGAATAAGAATTGGCAATAAGGGAAATCCTAATAGTACTACACGTTTTGATATTCCTAAATGAAATAAAATATCATAGATCCAATCAGTTAAAGAAATTAAATATACCCAAGGTCGAGTATAAGGATTAATTGAAATGAAATAGCTAAGCATAATTCGCAACTCTGCAAAAAAGTAAAAATAAACTAGCATTGAAAACAATGTGTTGCGAATTGTTTCTAAACCTACAGTATCTATTCCCAAGTCGAAATGAAGTTGAATCCATTTAGATAACCAATCAGGTAAAAAAACTACATTACGATAGTGTGGAATATAAAAATTATAGTATCCATCTTGTGGACTTTCGTAATAAAATTTTTCAATAGTCGAAGGCTGGGGAATATTCCCAAAAACAGCTTCTAAAAATGTAGTAGGGTTAGCAAAGGGAGGTACTCTAGTTTGATGTATTGGTAAACCATATCCCGGAATAACATCAGTTCGAATTGGCATACCAAGAGTTTTTGTTGGATATCCGCAGACTTTAGCTATATTTTCAAATAGCCAGGATGTCGCTAAAATTACCTTGATCCGTAGATTTATCCCTAGTAGCTGAAGACTCATACCCATATCTAAAACACCTCCTTAAGAAAAATAGTCTTTATACTTTCTAATTGCATAGACATTATAATGGTGATGGATAATAATGATACGTTTAAATGCCTTCAAGAATAAAAGAACATCATTTCTAAGGTTAGATAGTCCAGTCGGGATAGTAGGATTTGAACCTACGACACCCTGCTCCCAAAGCAGGTACTCTACCAAACTGAGCTATATCCCGTTATTAGACTACCAAGTCATAGATTAGCGATTCTTTGAATAATTCTTTTAACGAAGGTTTGATTTACTATACACGATTCTTCTACTATTAGGCAAGCTTTATTTTAAATATTTTTATTTAATTTTATTTATTAATAATCTACAATAGATTCCTATTCAGATTTCGAATTAATTTTGAAGTGTTGTATCAGTTACTAGTTTTAATCGGAATAGAAAAAATTTAAAACCAATGCAATAATTTTTGCAAATATTATATAATAGTAAATTGAAAACTCATAATTACCTAATAGACGAACAAATTCCTATTTTTTATTTTCTTATGAGAGTTTCATAAATTTTCGTCTCCCAAAAGGAGAAAGTCAATGGCAATAAGCTCAACAGAGCGTCGCGCAAAAAATGTACAAATTTTTGTCGAAAAAGACGCTGTGGAAACTAGTTTTGCAAAATGGGCACAACCAGGACATTTTTCAAGAACTTTAGCTAAAGGTCCAAAAACAACAACTTGGATTTGGAACTTACATGCAGATGCTCATGATTTTGATAGTCAAACAAGTTCATTAGAAGAAGTTTCTCGTAAAATTTTTAGTGCGCATTTTGGACAATTAGCAGTTATTTTTCTATGGATAAGCGGCATGCATTTCCATGGAGCCTATTTTTCAAATTATTCTGCTTGGTTAAGTGATCCTATCAGTATTAAACAAAGTTCTCAAGTAGTTTGGCCAATTGTTGGTCAGGAAATTTTAAATGCTGACGTTGGAGGTAACTTCCAAGGTGTTCAAACAACATCTGGATGGTTCCAAATGTGGCGAGCAGAAGGAATTACTAGCGAAGTCGAGTTATACTGGATTGCAATAGGCGGATTAATAATGTCTGCATTAATGTTATTTGCTGGTTGGTTCCACTATCATAAAGCAGCACCAAAATTAGAATGGTTCCAAAATGCAGAATCAATGATGAATCACCATTTAGCAGGTTTACTTGGACTGGGCTGTTTATCTTGGTCAGGTCATCAAATTCATATCGCATTACCTATTAATAAATTACTGGATGCAGGTGTCGCACCTCAAGAAATTCCATTACCTCATGAGTTTTTAATTAATAGAGAATTAATGGCTCAATTATATCCAAGCTTTAATAAAGGTTTAGCACCTTTCTTCAGCGGTCAATGGGGTGAATACTCAGATTTCTTAACATTCAAAGGTGGTTTAAATCCTGTAACAGGTGGATTATGGTTAAGTGATATTGCGCATCATCATTTAGCATTATCAGTACTATTTATTTTTGCTGGCCATATGTATCGTACTAATTGGGGTATCGGCCACAGTATGAAAGAAATTTTAGAAGCACATAAAGGACCTTTTACAGGCGAAGGCCACAAAGGTTTATATGAAATTCTAACAACATCTTGGCATGCTCAATTAGCAATTAACTTAGCAATGATGGGTTCATTAAGTATTATCGTTGCTCATCATATGTATGCAATGCCACCGTATCCATATATCGCAACAGATTATGCTACTCAATTATCATTATTTACACATCATATGTGGATTGGTGGTTTCTGTGTAGTAGGTGGAGCAGCTCACGGTGCAATCTTTATGGTTCGTGATTACACTCCAGCGAATAACTATAATAACTTATTAGATCGAGTATTACGACACCGTGATGCTATTATCTCGCATTTAAATTGGGTTTGTATATTCTTAGGATGTCATTCTTTTGGACTATATATTCATAACGATACTATGCGAGCATTAGGTCGTCCACAAGATATGTTCTCAGATAAAGCTATTCAATTACAACCAATTTTTGCACAATGGGTACAAAATATCCATTTATTAGCACCAGGTACAACGGCACCAAATGCATTGGCTACAACGAGTTACGCGTTTGGCGGAGATGTAGTTGAAGTTGGTGGTAAAATTGCAATGATGCCAATTAAATTAGGTACTGCTGATTTTATGGTACATCATATTCATGCTTTTACAATTCATGTAACAGTATTAATTCTTTTAAAAGGTGTACTATACGCTCGTAGTTCAAAACTAATTCCAGATAAAGCAAATCTAGGATTCCGTTTCCCTTGTGATGGTCCTGGACGAGGTGGTACTTGTCAAAGTTCAAGCTGGGATCATGTATTTTTAGGGTTATTCTGGATGTACAATTCAATTTCTGTTGTAATTTTCCATTTTAGTTGGAAAATGCAATCGGACGTTTGGGGAACAATAACTCCTGATGGTAATATTTCACATATTACAGGCGGTAATTTCGCACAAAGTTCTATAACAATTAACGGATGGTTACGTGATTTCTTATGGTCACAAGCATCACAAGTAATCCAATCATACGGTTCTGCTTCATCAGCGTATGGATTAATTTTCTTAGGAGCTCATTTCATCTGGGCATTCAGTTTAATGTTCTTATTTAGTGGACGTGGATACTGGCAAGAACTTATTGAATCAATTGTTTGGGCACATAATAAATTAAACTTTGCTCCTGCAATTCAACCTCGAGCTTTAAGCATTACTCAAGGTCGTGCTGTTGGTTTAGCTCATTATCTATTAGGCGGAATTGGAACAACATGGTCATTCTTCTTAGCACGTGCTATTTCAATTACATAAAAATCTTTTGAGTAAAATAGAACAGTAACTTTCAGACTTTGCTCAATAAACCCAAAAGTAATTAAACCATTTTTTCTAAATAAGAAATAAATATACTTCATTTATATCTTATTAATTTTAAATGCTTAGTAACTTATTTTATTTGCAACAATAAATTCTATAAAAAGGCATCTGAAGATTATGGCAACTAAATTTCCAAAATTTAGCCAAGCTCTAGCACAGGATCCAGCAACACGAAGAATTTGGTATGGTATAGCTACAGCTCATGATTTAGAAGCGCATGACGGTATGACCGAAGAAAATTTATACCAAAAAATCTTCGCTTCTCATTTCGGTCACTTAGCTGTTATCTTCCTATGGACAGCAGGAAATTTATTCCATGTTGCATGGCAAGGAAACTTTGAACAATGGGTAGCTAAACCTTTAAAAGTACGACCAATTGCACATTCAATTTGGGATCCACACTTTGGTGAATCAGCGTTAAAAGCATTCAGTAAAGGTAATACATATCCAGTAAATATTGCATTTTCGGGAGTATACCAATGGTGGTATACTATTGGATTCAGAACAAACCAAGAACTTTATTTAGGTTCTGTTGGTTTATTATTATTATCATGTGCACTGTTATTTGCAGGTTGGTTACATTTACAACCAAAATTCCGACCAAGTTTATCTTGGTTTAAAAATAACGAGTCTCGCTTAAACCATCATTTATCAGGATTAATGGGTGTTAGCTCGTTAGCATGGACAGGTCACCTTGTTCACGTAGCACTTCCAGCATCGCGTGGTGTTCATGTTGGTTGGGATAATTTCTTAACAACTCCACCTCATCCGGCAGGTTTAACTCCGTTCTTTACTGGTAATTGGACAGTCTATGCACAAAATCCAGATAGCCCTAGCCATGTTTATGGAACAAGTGAAGGAGCTGGTACAGCAATTTTAACTTTCTTAGGTGGCTTTCATCCTCAAACGCAATCGTTATGGTTAAGTGATATAGCACACCATCAGTTAGCAATTGCGGTTGTATTTATTATTGCTGGTCATATGTACCGAACAAATTTTGGTATCGGTCATAATATGAAAGAAATTCTGGATGCACATCGACCACCTGGTGGACGTTTAGGAGCAGGGCATGTAGGATTATTTGAAACAATTACAAATTCTTTACATATTCAATTAGGTTTAGCTTTAGCTTGTTTAGGTGTAGCTACATCTTTGACTGCTCAACATATGTATGCATTAACACCATATGCATATTTATCTAAAGATTTTACAACGGAAGCAGCTTTATACACACATCATCAGTATATTGCAGGGTTCTTAATGGTGGGCGCCTTTGCTCATGGAGCAATCTTCTTTGTTCGTGATTACGATCCAGAATTAAACAAGAATAATGTTTTAGCACGTATGCTAGAACATAAGGAAGCAATTATTTCTCATTTAAGTTGGGCTTCTTTATTCTTAGGTTTCCATGTATTAGGATTATATATTCACAATGATACAGTTGTTGCTTTTGGACAACCTGAAAAACAAATTTTATTTGAACCATTATTTGCTGAATATATTCAAGCAGCTTCAGGAAAAGCGGTATATAACTTCAATGTTTTATTATCGTCTTCTACAAATCCAGCAACAATTGCCGGGAATCAAGTTTGGTTACCAGGTTGGTTAGAGGCTATTAATAATAGTAAGACAGACTTATTCTTAAAAATTGGTCCTGGTGATTTCTTAGTACATCACGCAATTGCTTTAGGATTACATGTAACTACTTTAATTCTTGTAAAAGGTGCATTAGATGCTCGTGGTTCTAAACTAATGCCAGATAAAAAAGATTTTGGTTACAGTTTCCCATGTGATGGACCAGGTCGTGGTGGTACTTGTGATATTTCAGCTTGGGATGCATTCTACTTAGCTATGTTCTGGATGTTAAATACAATTGGATGGGTTACATTCTATTGGCATTGGAAACACATGACAATTTGGGGTGGAAATCCTGGTCAATTTGATGAGTCTTCAAACTACATTATGGGATGGTTACGTGATTATTTATGGTTAAACTCATCTCCATTAATTAATGGTTATAATCCATTTGGGATGAATAATTTATCAGTATGGGCTTGGATGTTCTTATTTGGTCATTTAATTTGGGCAACAGGATTTATGTTCTTAATCTCTTGGCGTGGTTATTGGCAAGAATTAATTGAAACATTAGTATGGGCTCACGAACGTACACCACTTGCAAATTTAATTCGATGGAGAGATAAGCCAGTTGCACTTTCAATTGTACAAGCACGATTAGTTGGTTTAGTACATTTTGCTGTTGGTTATATCTTAACATATGCAGCCTTTGTTATTGCATCAACATCAGGTAAATTTGCTTAGAAAGAATTTATTTATTAAAAATGTTCTAAGTTAGTTCAATTAGAAAATAATATACTTTTGAATTTCAAAAGTATATTATTTTCTAATTAATTTAATGTTTATTTTTTAAATTTCAAAATAATTATTTAGTAGTCAATTTTCCCGTATTAATACTGTCCGTTAATGATTGTAAAACTAATTTAATAGAACCAACGGCATCATCATTACCAGGAATTGGAATATCAACTAAATCAGGATCACAATTCGTATCTAATATTGAGATAATTGGAATTCCTAATTTACGACATTCCATAACCGCTGTTATCTCTCGTTTTTGATCGATTACAATAGCTACGTCTGGTAATTTTTCCATATCTTTTATACCATTTAAATTTTTCCGTAACTTTTCTAATTCTTTGCGACGTAACGAAGCTTCTTTTTTGGGTAACAAGTTAAAAACTTGATCTGCTTCTTCTTGTTCTAATGTTTTTAAACGCGCAATACGACTTTTTAATGTAACCCAATTTGTTAACATACCGCCTAACCAACGATGATTTACATAATAAGAATTACAACGTTTAGCTTCTTGAGCAATTAAAGCACTTGCTTGAGGCTTTGTTCCGATAAATAAAAAAGTTTGGCCTTTTTCCGCAGCGGATTGGAGATAAGAATTTGCCTCTTTTAATAATTGCGCTGATTGAACTAAATCTAAAATATGAATATTATTTCGTTCTGTATAAATATATGGAAACATTTTTGGATTCCATCTATAAGCTTTATGTCCAAAGTGAACACCCGCTTCTAATAATTGGGCTAAAGTAATATCAGCCATAAAAGATTTTGACTCCCTAATTAATATAAAAATTTATAATTTAACATTAACAAACATTCAATAAAACCGTCTAGTTTTTTAATAGTTTTTACTAGAACCATAGATTAATTATTTTCAAAACTCTTTTTAAAACAATTTGTATAAACAGGAGAGCCGGTTCCAGCAGGCATTAAATGACCAATAATAATATTCTCTTTTAAGCCGCGCAACCAATCCACCCGTCCTTCAATTGCTGCTTTTGTTAAAACTCTAGTTGTCTCTTGAAAACTAGCTGCTGAAATAAAACTTGGATTATTTAAGGCAGCTTTGGTAATTCCTAGTAATAAAGGAACGTACAATGCCGGATGCTTTTTATGAATTCGTGCGATCTTGTTTATATACTCAATATGATAAAGATCAATTACTTCCCGAGGTAAAAGGGAAGTATTCCCTTGATGAGTAATTAATACTTTGGTAGTCATTTGTTTAATAATAACCTCCAGATGTTTATCAGCAATTGAAACCCCCTGAGATTTATAAACAGATTGTACGGAATTTAAAATTAGTGATTGAACTTTTTTAAAACTTCGATAACTTGCTTCGTAATTATTAAATAATCGATATGAATCCTTAGTATAAGAATTTTCACAGAAAAAGGTTTTTATTAATCCATAATAATTAAAGTAAACCTTTAATAAATTGTGTGGATTAATTTTTTCATTTTCTTTAATACTTGTACCCAGTTTTTTAAATTCAAAATACGAGTCAATACTCGTTGTCTGAGTTAATAGACCTTTCTTTTTATTAATTGGAAGATTTTTCGTAATTTGCTTCTTTTTTCGTGCTTCTAATAATTGTTCCACTCTAGGTAAACCTTGAACAATATCCCCAGTTATTTCTTTCTCAAAATTTAATAAACCAATTGTCTGACCATTTTTTACAAATTCACCATTTTTACAGAAAACACTATTCACTTCCTCGTCAAAATAATCTTCTGTAATAGAATGAATTCCACCTGTAAATTTATAAAATTTTGAGAGCATAAAAGTGGCTACTGTTAAAGAATTTTTTTGATCTTGAGTATCTTTTAATGGATTCAAATTTAATTCAGAATTTTTTATAAATAGTAGAGTCTTGATTCCCGTTATTTTCTTATATTTTCGTTTCATTCGTTTTTTTAATTTTTTTGACGAATTCTCTTCTCTATACTTACGTATAGAAGTAGGACACGATGGAATTTGTTGGGAATCTAATTGTTTATTAATAATGGCAATACGATTGATCAATCCTGCAAGTAAGGAACTATATAATTTACCATTTTTTTTTATAAACATTTTCGAGAATTTGCAAATTATATCTTGCGAATGTATTCGCTGATTGATTAATCCTTTTGTAATATCAAAATAATTTAAATAAACTAATCTATTAGTTTTAAGTTTCGAATTATCTAAAAAGGAACTTGATTGAAGTGGTTTATAAATTAAATCAGTGTTAATTATAGCTTCTTCATTTTTACAATTTGGGAAAAAATAAGGACGTCCTTTTTGAATTGTTACAAATTCATCATTATCCATTAAAATTTTTCCGGTATAATTAACATTTGCATTATTAATTAATAAATTATCAATGGTTTTATTCTTAACACTATTTTTTGGAATTGTTCGACAATCTTCGTTAGATATTAAACAAATTTGTTTTGAATCTTTATATTTTGATTTAAATTGCACAATCTCTAAAGACTTCGAAATCATTACTTCTAAGTAACCTAGTATTGTATATGAATCGATAAATTGATGAGTTTGGACAAGTAAACAAGATTGTATATCAGTATAACGCAGTTGTGGAAGTATAAAATGATTTAAAGAAAGCTTTTCAGAAACTAAAAAGTTTAAATGATTTTTTTTCACGTCTGAAAATAATTCAATTTCAAACTGTTTTTTAGCAAAAGTACGAATATTTACGTCTAATATATTATCGATAATAGTAAAATTTCTTGACTCTTTAATAATTTTATTCGACTTACAACGATACGAAATATTATTTGTCAAGTTAAATGGAAGATCTGTTTGAAATTTTGTACCAAAAATTTGTATAAGTGATTTAAATTGAGGAACTTCATAAACTTGTAATGGACGAATTAATAATTGGTCGTTAAATCTACCGTCGAAACATTCACAAAATGATGGTTGAGTTATTTTAAGACTATCAAGAATGATTTCTCCAGGATAAAAAATTTTATTTTTAAAATAATTAAATAAACTACCTTCGTAAACAGATCCTGTTTTTATTGTAATTTCTTGAGTCAGTTTATTTTTATCAGAAATCATTACTATCCCACCGGTTTTTGAAACTATTCCAGGAACAATCTCAAAATTTTTTGAGATAAAATTTCCATGTTCAACTAATAAAAGATTTTTATCACAATTTAATTCATAATTTTCTTCGGACATCCAAATTACTGATCGGTATGGGAACTGTTTAACAATTGAAAACCACGCCAAATTCAAAGAATTTGTTTGTTTTGAATAGTGAGAAAAAGTTTCTACTTTTGAATGTAAATTGAAATTATTAGGGAAAAAAGCTAATCGACAATCTTCTAAATCTGGATTTTTTTTTAAGATTAATGAAAGAATATCAAATGACTTCAAAAATTGAGATTCTAATAGGGTCAAAAATTCTAACGATATTGATTTTTTTTTTGGTTCCCAAGGAAGAAAATAAGAAATAGTTTTATTATCTGAAATGATTCTATCTCTACAACGAAAATCGTAATACCCAATACCGCCAGTTAAAGTTTGATAATTATTAGTAACTAAGGTTCCAAAATGTTTATTTGGAGATATTTCAATAAAATATTTTGAATTTAAAAGCTTTAAATCAATTAGATATTTTAATTTTTTAATATTTAAAAAATAGTTTTTTTTATTTAGTGAAGATTGTAACTTTTGAATTTTAGAGTTTGGTAAGATCCAACAACTATTAGAAACAAGCTGCAGAATTCGTTGAAATAGATTATATTTAGAATTGGTAAAAACAGTAAACCCTGAAAAATCATTGATTAATTTTGTACGAAAGATATAACTATTTTTATTAATTTTATAGTCATTATAAAAGTTTAAAAAAGAATGTTGTGGTGCTTGATAAACATTCCCTGATAAAATCCATAAGAGTTTTGTTTTATTGATATTATCTAATTTGTTTATTATACGCGGTATAAAAACTTCTCCTGAAGTTGTTGTTAATACAGGTTTTATCTCAGTTCGTGTTTGTTTTTCATCATCGACTAATTCTGCAATAATTGCATTTTTCTGAATATATTGATTATTTTTATGAAAAACGACAGTATTACGAAATAATTCAAGTTTTACAGGTTTAGAATTTTTTTCTTCGGGAATTATAATCAGAGATCCTGCATTTTTTGTAAGAAGTACATCTTCTCCACGATTAGTTCTTACCGGAATACGTTTTAAACGTTTAGAAAATTTAACAATACCACTAATAGGGCTTCGAATTGTTCCGCGAATTTCTGACGTAAAGATCCCTCCAGTGTGAAAAGTACGCATTGTTAATTGTGTTCCAGGTTCACCAATAGATTGACCTGCAATGATACCAATAGCTTCGCCGATATCAATTAAATTTTCATTTGCTAAATCCCATCCATAACATTTCTGACAAATTGATCGATATAAACTACAAGTTAATGGAGATCGAACATAAAAATGTTTGATCTGTTTTTGTTTTAATGTTCGAATTAAATTTGGGGTAACTTGTGTATTGACTTCTGCGATTAGCTCCTTTGTTTTTTCGTCATAAATTGATTTATTTAATAATCGACCTAAAATTTTTTCGTAAACTGATTTTTTGATGCGAAGATTACTTTCAAAATTAATAATTAGACATGAATGTTTTGTCAAACAGTCCTTTTCACGTATTATAATATCTTGTGCAACATCAATTAGTCTTCGAGTTAAATACCCTGAGTTAGCTGTTTTTAATGCTGTATCAATAATTCCTTTTCTAGCTCCATAACCCGACATTAAATAGTCTGTAATTGTTAATCCTTCACGAAAATTTTTCTTAATTGGTAATTTAAGAAGTTCACCACTTGGATCAGACATTAGACCTCGCATACCAACAAGTTGACGGACTTGTGATAAATTTCCTCGAGCTCCAGAAAAAGCCATAATGTAAACAGAATTTAACGGGTCATAACGTTTAAAATATGAAACAAGTTCATCTTTTAAAGATTCACTGGTTAAATTCCATGTATCAATTAATTTTTGAAACCTTTCAACATCAGTTAATTTTCCTTTTAAATAAATTTTCTCAGAACTATTAATTTCTTGATGGGCAATTTTCAGCAAAAGATTTTTATTATAGGGAACCTTTAAATCTTCAATACTAATTGATATACCAGCTTTGCTTGCATATTTGAAACCTAAATATTTTAACTCATCAGCTAATGAACAAGCTTGCATTGAATCATAGGTTGTAAAACTCCATGATAATAGTTGTTTTAATTGTTTTTTACTAATTAATGTATTTTGGTATGTATAAGTTTTCATAAAAATTTTACCTTATTTCCAATAATTGAAACATTTTAGTTATGACAAAATATTTAATGTAGTTTGAACCGTATAATTAAAAATAACACGACCAGTTGTTGTTTGTAGATACTGTACAATTTTATTTCCATCTTTATCTCTTCGAATCTGCATATTTTCGTAAATTTCTATATAACTAGCATCATTTAGTTGTATTTGTTTCTTGAAATTTAATGGTTCGATATAATTATCTGTATAGCGTATCCAAATGGCAGTATGTAATTCAATTTTATCTTGGTTATATGCTAATAATACGTCTTCTAAACTAGCAAAATACTGATTTGAACCTAATAATCCTTTAATGTTCGATACAGTTAAATAATAACAACCTAATACCATATCTTGACTCGGTAAAATAATAGGTTCTCCATTCGCAGGTGAAAGAAAATTATACGGTGCTAACATTAACATATAACATTCCGATTGTGACTCTAATGATAAAGGAATATGTACTGCCATTTGATCACCATCGAAATCTGCGTTAAAAGCTGAACATACTAAAGGATGTAATTTAATAGCACGACCTTGAACAAGAATAGGTTCGAAAGCCTGAATCCCTAATCTATGTAAAGTTGGAGCACGATTTAAAAAAATTGGATGATTAGATAAAACTTTTTCTAAAACAGGATCAATGATCGCTTCATTTTGTTCAATTAAATTTCGGGCAATTTTCATATTGCTTGCTAAACCTTGATTTATCATTTCACGAATTAAAAACGGCTGAAATAGCTCTAAAGCCATTTCATATGGTAAGCCACATTCATTTAAGCGCAAACTAGGTCCTACTACAATAACAGAACGGCCAGAATAGTCAACACGTTTTCCTAAAAGATTCTGTCGAAAACGACCATGTTTTCCTTTAATAATATCAGATAACGACTTTAATGGGCGGTTATTAGCACTTAAGGCAATTTTACCGCGTTTTCCATTATCGATTAATGTATCAACAGCTTCTTGTAACATTCGTTTTTCATTTCGAATAATTAACTGAGGAGCATCAATTTCTAATAAACGTAGAAGTCGATTGTTTCTCGTAATTATACGACGATATAATTCATTTAAGTCAGAAGTTGCAAAACGCCCTCCTTCTAATTGGATCATAGGCCTTAACGCAGGTGGAATAACGGGTAATATTGTTAAAATCATCCAAGCAGGATTAGATCCGGTAGCTAATAAATTTTCTAAAATACGAATACGTTTGATTGCTTGATCTCTCAATTTATATGCACGTTGCAGTTCCCATTTTCGAAACCACCGTAAAAAATGATAAATAGGTTTTTCTTTGTGTAATATTTTGCTACAAATTACAATAAATTTTCTTGTTCTTTGTATTTCTTTAATAATATCAAGATCTTCTAACTCTTTTTTGATTAAAACAGCACCAATTAAATATGTTGGGGTCATCCGTAATAAGTATTTTGGTGTATTATATCGTCGGTTTTGTAACTTTGGTTTTGGCTCTGGCTTTAAGGGGTAAGCAGTAAAACCTAATTCTCGAGAACGACGATATTGTTGTAAATCCCAATGAAGACCATAATACGATATTTCATCTTCTGCTATAAAATAAGCTAACGAAGCTAGTTTTATTCGTTTAATACGATCATCAAGCGATTTTACCGTATTAGATTTTCTTATTAATTTTCTAAATAATTCTTTATGTTGTTTTTTTGGAAATGTGTTTAAGAACAAAAAAATGTCTCTTGAAGGATCAACTAGATCTATTTGAGCAGGATCTTGTGAAGCAGTTATTTCGCTTGTTAGCGAAATTGGATTCATTAAGTCTAATATTTTTTCATTTTCAAGATAATCAAAAATAAAATTGACAGAAGTAGGTTGCTTAGTTAAATCAATATTATCAATAAATTCTATAAATTGATAAATAGTTTCAATTTTAGCGTAAAGTAATTCTTGGTAAATTTCAAAAATTTTTTGGTACCATGCCTTAGACTTTTTAGCCCAAATATTCGAAGATTCTAATGCTATAGTAGAAAAATCTTTACATATTGTTTTTAAATATTCATCTATAGAAGAGTCTGGCCAATGATCTGAAAGAAGAATAGGTCTTAAAACTTGATCATAAATACCTGGAAGAGAAAACCGAAGAATCTGCCAACTTGTATTAAGATTTTTTTCACATTGTTCGACTTCTAATAACAGAGCCATATAATTTGGCCGACTATTCGTATACCAAACGTGGGCTACAGGATATATTAAGTTAATATGTCCCATCCGATGCCGGCGGACTCGTGATTCAGTTAATTCAACACCACAACGTTCACAAATAAGTCCTTCATAGCGAATTAGTTTGTATTTTCCACAAGCACATTCAAAACTGCGACTTGGACCAAAAATTCGTTCACAAAATAAACCATCCATTTCAGGTTTAAAAGTTCGGTAATTTATTGTTTCTGATTTCTGAACTTCACCAATAAATTGACCATTTGGTAATCTTCTATATGACCATTGTAGTATACGAAGAGGAGAAGCTAATTTTATATTTATATAGTCAAACTCTTTTTCAGATTGTAGCATTATGTAGTTTTACATTAAATTAATTAAAACGATATATCGTCTAGATTTGATGTTGGAGGAAATGTCTTTTCTAATGAATCATAAGTTTCAATTAAATCAACTTCTAGTTCATAATGTTGATTTAAATTATAATTTTCAATTTTGTAAGTACTCATATCTAAACCAATTGATCGTAATTCTTGTAATAAGACTTTAAATGATTCAGGAACACCTGACTTAGGTATTAATTGACCTTTTACAATTGCATTTAAAGTTTCATTTCGCCCTTGCATATCATCCGATTTAATTGTTAAAAGTTCTTTTAACGTGAATGCTGCACCAAAACCTTCTAAAGCCCAAACTTCCATTTCTCCAAAACGTTGACCACCTTGTTGAGCTTTACCACCCAAAGGCTGTTGAGTGATTAATGAATAAGGACCTGTAGCACGAGCATGCATTTTATCATCAACTAAATGAATTAATTTTAACATGTAAGCATTTCCAACCGTAATTGGATTTTCAAACTCCTTCCCGGTTCGTCCATCAATCAATACCATTTTTCCAGGAGAATAAGGGTTAAACAACCAAGCTTCATCATTTTCAATTGAAGCTTGTCTTAATTTTTTGTTAATTAAAATTCGAGAAACTTCGGGACCATACATTTCATCAAAAGGTAATATTTTAAAACGCCGATTTAGTTTATGACCAGCTATTCCTAAGAGACATTCATACAATTGACCAACATTCATGCGTGAAGGAACACCTAATGGATTTAATATAATATCAACAGGTGTGCCATCAGGTAAAAATGGCATATCTTGTCGCGGTAAAATGCGAGAAATAATTCCTTTATTTCCATGTCGACCTGCTATCTTATCGCCAACTTTAATTTTTCGAATTTGGGCGATAAATACCTGGATTTTTTCAAATTTATAAGCCAATTTTGTTTTTCGATTAAAAGTTACACGATCCACAACTCGTCCATATTTTCCTTTTGGCATTCGGAAGGATGTATCTCGCACACCTTTTGCTTTTGCACCAAAAATAGCTCGTAGTAATTTTGCTTCAGGAAGCTGTTCCGAATCATTCTTTGCTATTATTTTTCCAACTAATATATCACCAGGTTTTACAAAAGTTCCAAGGGCGACAATCCCATCATCATTTAAATTTTGAATTTCTGAAAAACTTAAATTTGGAATATTTTTTGTAATTTGTTCTGAAACATCATCATCTTGTTCAATTTCAATATCATATCGCTCAATATGAATTGAAGTAAAAACATCTTCATAGACTAATCTTTCATTAATTAAAATTGCATCTTCAAAGTTATAACCTTGCCAAGGCATATAAGCGACTAAAACGTTTTGTCCTAACGCAAGTTCATTATTCGTTATACCTGGACCGTCCGTTAAAATTTGACCGGATTTAATTTTTTCACCTTTCCAAACAATTGGTCGATGATTTATACAGGTTTCTTGATTTGAACGTTGATATTTTTGCAGAATATATTTTAATTTTCTACCTGAATACTCTTTTACAATAATATAATCAGCAGTAACCGAGTGAACAATACCAGCACCTTGGGCATTTATTGTCATACCAGAATCAATAGCAATTTGATTTTCTAATCCTGTTCCGACAATTGGTTTTTGCGATAACATTAGTGGAACAGATTGTCTCTGCATATTCGAACCCATTAACGCACGATTAGCATCATCATGTTCGAAAAATGGAATTAATGAAGTTGCAACCGAAACTACTTGAATAGGTGATATACTAATAAAATCTACTTGAAACGGAGAAACTGTAATAAAATCTTGTTTATAACGAACCGGTATTAAATTTTGTGTCAAATAATTTTTACTATTTGTTGAAATATCAGCGGGCGCAATTTTATAAAAGTCTTCAATATCGGCGGTTAAATAAATTGGATTACCGGTTTTAATGACCTTACCATTAATTACACGCCAAAATGGTGTTTCAATAAACCCTAATTTATTAACACGTGCACATGTTGTTAATGAGGCAATTAAGCCCACGTTTTGTCCTTCCGGGGTTTCAATAGGACAAATTCGACCATAATGACTAGGATGAATATCTCGAACTGCAAAACTGATACGATCCCGATCTAATCCGCCAGGACCTAATCCACTAATTCGTCGTCTATGAGTTAAAGAAGAAAGTGGATTTGTTTGATCCATGTATTGGGAAAGCTGACTTGATCCAAAAAATTCTCGTACGGTTGCACCAATAATATTAAAACTAGAAATTTGTCCAGACTCTCTTTTATTTATTTGACTCCCTAATTTCCGTACTAATCTTTGAAAACCTACACGGAATAAATTCTGTAAGAGTTCTCCTACAGAACGAACTCGTCGATTTTTTAAATGATCGATATCATCTCCAGTAGTTTTAGAAATTGATAAAGTCACTAAACAATCAAGAATAGCAAAGATATCTTCATAAGTAATTGTATAAATCCGATTGTTAAGTTTTAAATTTAAACGATTATTTATTTGGAAACGACCAATTTTACCTAACCGGTAATACCGCGCATCAAAAATATGAGAAAATTCGGAAATATTTTTATAATAGTCAGAGTGTAAATCAAATCGGGGCAGTGGTTGGTTTGAAGTTAAAGAACCTGTTAAAAATGGCTTAGTAAAATAAAAGAAATCTGCATGTTTTAAATTTGAACAAATTTCCCAATCAGTTAAACCCATTTCTTTTAATAAATAAAGTATTGGTTTTTGAGTAATTTTATCTATTTGGATAATAACTTCATCCTCTTGATGTCGAATCGGATACTGATAACGATTTATCTTTGTATTTTTTTGAAAACCAAATCGAATCCATGAGCCTGATTCTGGTATTAGTGTTGCGGTATAGAAGTCTTTCGTATCGTATTTTTTTTTATACGAATCTAAGACTTGATGGTCATCTTTAAATTGAACAATTTTACTTGGGCTTCGAAGGTATAATATTGGTTGTTTTATTTTAGCTTCTTTTGGTTTCCGTTTTTTTGGTGAACGATATTTAAAAACCTCTTTCAAGCTTGGTGAAAAGTAAAAAGCGAATTTGATACTCGCATTCGTTAAAAGAGTTAATGATATTTTTTTTTGTTTTTGACGATTTGCTAGACTTTCAAGATTTAGAATCTTTTTTTCTTTAGTTAGAAAAGGAACTAACATTAGATTATCAAAAAACTGTTGTTGAATCACATTGTGATAAAACCGAATTTTCTTTTCGTAATTAGATGTTAACTGATCAATTTTTTTTAAACTGAAGTTATCGTTAAGCTGCGGTTGATTATTCCATGTTTTGAAAATTGTCTTAAATTCAGATTCTTGAATTTGACAAGATTCTTCAAAATTTTTTTTGTACAAAAATTGATACTTGATTATAAATTTAAATATAAAGTTCCAATAATTTAGTAAAAAAGAAAGTTCTGATAAATTTAATTTATTCTTGAAGTTAAATTCTTTTTGATTTAATTTTAACCATTGTAAAAATAATTTAATTCTTTGTACTTTAATTGGAGTATTTGTTATTTTTGAAATCTTCTGATAAACTTTAAAAGATTTTAACGAATAAAAATAAAAGTCTAGTTTAGTATCTTTATTTGAATTGTATTTTGAATAACCTAATTTTTTTCCGATTATCCAAGGTTTCCAAGGTTGATCGTAAGGGATAATCCAGGGTACTCCACTCGGTAAAAACGATCCTAATTTAGGAGCATGACCTAATACTTGAGATTTAAATTGTTTTCGTTTTCGATGATTTTTATTTTTTTCAAAATAAATTCCAGGGCTTCGAATAATTTGACTTACAATAACTCGTTCACACCCATTAATTACAAAAGTAGCAGTTGTAGTCATAAGGGGTAAATTTATAATAGTAAATTGCCCAAAGTAACGAACGCTATTTAACTTTTTATTCCGAACTTCAAGTGGAATAACTAATTGTACTGAATAATTTGCAGCTAGTTTTTTTGCACGTACTATTGTATAAACCGGTTTTACCAAACTATATTCTTGCCCAAATAGTCGATATTCCGTATTATAACTAAAATCATGAATTCGCGAAAACATCGTTAATTCATCATTTAGTCCTTGAGCAATAAACCAACAAAAACTTACTCGCTGCATTTCAATAAAATCAGGAAGAGCTGTGCTATAATTCATAGTTTGTTTTATACTCTTTATTAATAATATAATAAATCTTAATCTTAAAGAAAACAAGGAATCATTTCCTATTAGATAAAATTTGTTAAGAAAATTTTGTCAAACAATTTAAAATTTTCTTAACTAGAATCTTCAACTGTTACTCTTTAATAGTAATAAAAGTTATGCTATTTTTAATTGTGAAGCTAATTTTGATTTTTTTCGAGCAGCTTTATTTTTGTGAAAAACGTTTCTTTTAGAACCTTTATCAATCAAACTGTAGACTAAACTTAATCGATTTTTAGCCTTTTCTTTATCACTTGGATTTCGAGAAATCTTATAAACTTCTAAATCTTTTAGATACAATTTAGTTAAAGTTCGAACAGAACTTTTATAAAAACGGTTTTGTAAACGATTTCGTTCATTAATTAGAATACGTTTTTCTGCAGACGCATTATTAGCCATAAAACTATTTATTAATCCTTTCAATTTTAGTTTAATATTTGGGTTTCTAAAAATATAATATATTTTCTTTAAAATTGAAAGGTTTTGATAAAAATTTTTATCTTATCGCAGTTTTAACAGTTTTTTATTAAAACCTTGATAAGATCAAAATTTTTGTGCAATATAGTATACTAAAATTGTTATTAGAAAATCATTAGTTCAAAGAAATTTTTATGGGAAAAGCCAAAGGTATTCGAATTTTAATTACTTTAGAGTGTACGGAATGTCGCTCAAATACAAATAAACGTTCAAACGGCGTTTCACGTTACACAACACAAAAAAACCGTCGTAATAATCCAGAGCGAATAGAACTTAAAAAATACTGCCCACATTGTAATAAATCGACAATACACAAGGAAATAAAATAAAATATGTTAGCACAAAAACAAAAATTATCGCCAATAAGTGTAAATCAAAAAATTGATTATAAAGATATTGATTTATTAAAATTATTTATAACAGAACAAGGTAAAATTCTCCCTAGACGGGCAACTGGAGTTACAGTTCAGCAACAACGTCAAATTGCTAAAGCTATTAAAAGAGCAAGGGTTTTATCTTTATTGCCTTTCGTAGCTTCAAATTCTATTTAAATATTTTAAGAGTTCAAAGATAAACGTTTTCGATCTTTGAACTTTTAAAATGTTCAATCTTAATCAAATATTTATTGAAGGAAAACTTAATGAGTAACTTTATTGATAAAACATTTACTGTAATTGCAGATATACTCTTAAAAGTTTTACCTGCAAGCAAGCAAGAGAAACAAGCATTTTCGTATTATAGAGCAGGTATGTCTGCACAGTCAGAAGGAAAATACGCCGAAGCATTAGAAAATTACTACGAAGCTCTTCAATTAGAAGAAGACCCATATGATCGAAGCTATACCTTATATAATATTGGATTAATTTATGGAAATAATGGGAATTATTCTCAAGCCTTAGAATATTATCATCAAGCTCTGGAACTAAATTCAAATTTACCTCAAGCATTAAATAACATAGCTGTTATTTATCACTCGCAAGGTTTAAATGCTTTACAAATGCAAAATCAAGATAAGAATTTAGAGATACGTAATGACGAATATTTAGAGTTAGCTAAAGAATTTTTTGATAAAGCTGCCGAATATTGGCGCCAAGCATTAAAACTAGCACCCGATAATTATCCTGGTGCACAAAATTGGCTGAAAGTTACTGGACGTCAGATTTCTGAAGAATATTTCTAACAAATCTGTTTGTACTTGAATTTAAACATTTCTTCAAGAATTCTAACTATTTTGTTGTACAATGGTAGATAGTTAAGAAAATTAAAATTGTGTATTATTTTTTTTTAAATAATATGTTAAATTCCGAAAGTATATTTATTCTTAAATATTTAAATATGTAAAGTCAAAATGGTAAAAACTAATATAAATAAAGGTTACGTTACTCAAATTATTGGTCCTGTTTTAGATATTGAATTCCCATCTGGAACATTACCTCCTATTTATAGCGCACTTAAAATTGAAACAGAAGATGGAATTGGTACTGTTGTAGAGGTTCAACAATTATTAGGCGATAATAAAGTACGAGCAGTTTCAATGCGTTCTACAGATGGTTTAAAACGTGGAGTTGAAGCACTTGATTTAGGTGGGCCAATTAGCGTTCCAGTTGGAACAACTACATTAGGAAGAATTTTTAACGTAGTAGGTGAACCAGTAGATGAACAAGGTGATGTATCATATGATGAAACATTACCAATCCATAGAGAAGCTCCAGCCTTTACAGAATTAGAAACAAAACCGTCAATTTTTGAAACAGGTATTAAAGTTGTAGATTTATTAGCTCCGTACCGTCGTGGAGGTAAAATTGGGCTATTTGGTGGTGCTGGTGTAGGTAAAACAGTATTAATTATGGAATTAATTAATAATATTGCAAAAGCACATGGTGGTGTATCTGTTTTCGGTGGTGTAGGTGAACGTACTCGTGAAGGAAACGATTTATACGAAGAAATGAAAGAATCTGGAGTTATTAACGAAAATAATTTCAAAGAGTCTAAAGTAGCTTTAGTATATGGTCAAATGAATGAACCACCAGGGGCACGTATGCGTGTAGGTTTAACAGCATTAACTATGGCTGAATACTTCCGAGACGTTAATAAACAAGATGTATTATTATTCATTGATAATATTTTCCGATTTACACAAGCGGGTTCAGAAGTATCTGCATTATTAGGTCGTATGCCTTCGGCGGTAGGTTATCAACCAACTTTAGCAACAGAGATGGGTGCATTACAAGAACGTATTACATCAACAACTCAAGGTTCTATTACATCAATTCAAGCGGTATATGTACCAGCAGATGATTTAACAGATCCAGCTCCAGCGACAACCTTTGCTCATTTAGATGCAACAACAGTATTATCTCGGAATTTAGCCGCTAAAGGTATCTATCCTGCAGTAGATCCATTAGATTCAACATCGACAATGTTACAACCTGGAATTGTCAGCGGAGAACATTACGAAATTGCAGAAACTGTTAAAGAAACGTTACAACGTTATAAAGAATTACAAGATATTATTGCAATTTTAGGTATTGATGAATTATCAGAAGAAGATCGATTAACTGTTGCTCGCGCACGAAAAGTTGAACGATTCTTATCTCAACCTTTCTTTGTAGCAGAAATTTTCACAGGTTCACCTGGTAAATATGTAAGTTTAGAAGACACAATTAAAGGTTTCAGTATGGTATTAAATGGTGAATTAGATGAATTACCAGAACAAGCATTTTATCTTGTAGGTAATATCGATGAAGCAATTGCAAAAGCAGAAACTCTAAAATAAGGAGTAGTTATATATGGTTATGAACATTCGAGTTCTTACTCCTACCCGAGTTATTTGTTCTACAACAGCTGACGAAGTTATTTTACCGGGTTTAACTGGTTTAGTTGGTATTTTAGACGGTCACGCGGCATTAATAACAGCTTTAGACACAGGTTTATTAAGAATTAAATTAAATGAAAAGTGGACGCCAATTATTTTATGTGGTGGATTAGCTGAAATTGATCGTAATCGTGTTACAGTTTTAGTAAATGATGTTGAAGAACTTGTTGCTGTAGAATTAAACGAAGCTACTACAGAGCTTGAAAAAGCAACTTTAGCTGTTGAAAATGCAGAAACAAGTAAAGCAAGATTAGATGCATCAATTGAATTAAAAAAAGCTGTAGCCCGTCTTGAAGGTATGAATTATTTATCGTAAAATATATTTATGTGGAAAAGTTCTATATTATATAGAACTTTTCGCATAAGTTTAAACAGTTATTTAAAAATTTTTACTTGTTATATAATTATAATATTAGGGAATGTTTAATTACCCATTATATACATATATATAGACAAGATGTAAAATCGAAACTTATGGTAACAAATTCGGATTTTAACTTTACAATTAAAGAGACTGTAACCCTTGAATTACCTTTTTCAGAACATATTGAAGAACTAAAACAACGACTTTTTCATACGTTTTGGATAATTTTAATATTAACTTTTATATCGCTTTGTGAAGTAAAATTACTAGTTAAAATATTAGAACTACCTGTTAATAATGTAAAGTTTTTTCAACTTTCCCCTGGCGAATACTTTGTTTCGACTGTAAAAATTTCTTTTTATACAGGATTTCTTTTTGGTAGTCCATTTGCAATTGGACAAATCATATTATTTTTATTGCCAGGTTTAACTAAAAAAGAAACGAAAATAATTTTGCCATTATTATTAAGTTCTTTAGGCCTATTTGGATTTGGATTAGTTTTTTCTTATTATGCTTTAATACCTGCTGCTTTAAATTTTTTTCTAAACTATAGTGATGAAGTTATAGAACCTTTATGGTCCTTTGATCAGTATTTTGAATTTATTTTAGTTCTTTTTTATAGTACAGGGCTAGCTTTTCAAATCCCGATTATTCAAATTTTATTAGGCTTATTGAATATTATATCAGCTAAACAAATGTTAGCTGCTTGGCGATACATAATATTAGTTTCAACAATTATTGGAGCTATTTTAACACCTTCTACCGATCCAT